ATGGGATTTTGAGTCCCGTCCCCTATGTGTTTGATGAGACACCAAACAACCAACCACTAAGATTTTTGGTCCATCTCATTTACATTCGAATCTTTGAGAGGAATCACGTTCATATCTCAGTCGTTCCTTTTGTTTTTTTCTTCCTCTTTTCCCTCTCTCCTGTATCTGTGAGACTATTCCTTGAGTTTCGGGTCTCGCTCCAATCCTTTCGGATGTTGGGATTTGCTGTCCCAGTCTTGGTTCGGAGAGAGGAAGAGAGGAGGTGGGACTTGCTGCCTCACGTATCTCTGCAATAGGACCCACTCGTCTCTCGAGTCGGAGAGACATTTCCAGTGCTACTTCACTCGGGGAGACAGGCATGGAAATCGACCAGGTAAAAATTTCGAGTTCCACTGGTGAGAAGCGAGAAGTCGAGATACTTTTTCCATAAACGCGAGACCTCTGGACGCCTCGCGTAGGATTCGAACCTCCGTACTACGCGGTACTATATTTTGAGTCTAGCATGCCTACCCTTCCTTCGAAGCAGGGAGACGCGGTGGAGTTACGTTCACCAATCCAATTATACGGGTATATCTATATGCCTGTCAACTGCTGAACCGAATTTTCATCTCTTTTTTACCAAATTTACTAACTGGGAGACTCCACTCGGGTCAGGTTTAGACGAGGTCCCTGGACCTTTTTCATTACTCATTGCTTCTTCGTGGAGTGGTAGGATTCCACTTCATACTGACGATGGCCGAGGGTTCGAATCTATTATCGCCCGCAATCAATCATCCCTAAAGGGGTGGTTGATTCCCTCTTCCTACAGAGACCTTTCTTTTCACGACCTGACAAGCCCACGCCTATCTCGCAAGCAAATCTTTTTCTCGGTATCAATCAAATAATACCATATGAAGATACAAGAAAGAGAGGCATTCTCCTTCCGCCTAAATACTTGGATATAGCAGCATGGGTTGTCACTGCCCAACCCCAGCTGCGCATCGCGCGGAAATACTTATATCTCCCCCGGAATAGACGAGTGATCATTTTCCTAGCAAGTGATTCCGGGTGCGAAGAGGCAGATACAAGCTAGATAGGAGAATGTCAGGATCAATTACCGAGGAAGATATAACTATTTCGTAAGTTGTAGAGACAGACTAGTTGGGACAGCAGAAGCAGAACCGGCTTTTGATATTTGATAAAAGTCGTTTGAAAAAAAAAGTTCGCGTCACAATTTGAAGTGAGTCTAGAATAAAGTATTCCGTGTGATCCCGATAATGGGATCTATTAATATACCCGATAGGATTGATGCTAGTGCACGAATGATCATAGCTATTTCAATAGAACTTTTTGAAATTGAAATTGATGGAGAAACTAATGAATTTTGTATATAAGTTGTGGATGCATCGCTCCTCCCATTCTTCCCAGTGAACATTAATTTAATTATTTTGAGATAATAGTAGATAGAGATGACACTTGTGACGAGCGCTACCAGAACTGATGGGTACGAACCAGCCTTCCATCCATGCCAAAGGAGATAGAGTTTACCGAAAAAACCGGATGGTGGAGGGATACCCCCTAGGGATGGTGAACGTAAAACCGGAGAGAATGTTAGAACAGGATCCTTCATGTATAATCCCGCGTAATCCCTAATATTATCAGTTCCGGTTCGTAAACCAAATGGGGTGATACGAGCAAAAGTTCCCAGATTCATGAATATATAAATAAACGTATAAGTTGTCATACTTGCATAACCGTTCTCCGGGTCTGCAGCAAGTACTCCAATCATAATATATCCAATTTGGCTTATAGAGGGATAAGCTAGCATACGTTTCATGCTTATTTGAGTAACGGCAACTAGATTTCCTAATATCATGCTAGAAGTGGCCAATAATCCTACCACGATATGCCACTCATTAGGTAGATGTGGGAAAATTAGGCCGAAGAGTCGCGTAAATAAAGCTGGAGCTGCTACTTTAGAGGTAACAGAGAAAGAAGCAACGACTGGTGTAGGAGAGTCAGAGTCGAAAAGAAGATTTTCTATCTTTCCGCTCATTCAGAACCGTGCATGAAATTCTCACTTCACACGGCTCCTGGTTCATAAGAGATTCACTACTGATATTGCTCCCAGAACCTTCCTCGTGTATGTTTCAAACCCATTATTCCTTGAATAATTCATAATCATTCAATATGAGGACTAATTGTTAACTTCTCGAAGAATCCCTCGTCATTTGTTTAGATTACCCACCAGCAGTTTCGTCTCGAATTTTTTATTGCTTGTTTGTCCTTCTTCACTTTTCAACGGAATCCTTTCAACAACTGAAACAACTTGTTGGGTTGGTAGGCACACACGCCCGGCGGGAGAGACAAATTGTGACTTTTTTCGCTTTGACACGGTTTTGCCAACCCCGTTATAATACTACAGATAAGTGGCCGAAGTGCCATTGGTTGGCATCCATGGCTGAACGGTCAAAGCACCCAACTCATAATTGGCGAATTCACAGGTTCAACTCCTGTTGGATGCAAATAAGAAGGGGGGGTCGGGGAGGTGGAAGGAGGTAGAAGAGGCGGATAACTGAAAAACCTATCTGCAAGACACGCAAATCCGAAGTTGGCGGCAGCAGAAGCCAAACTAGTAGACTATACGGGAGTTACGGAAGAGACAAAGATAATTGGGGGAAAACGAACAAAGTGAGAAGGATACTACGGAAAAATTAAAAAACCAATTAATTACCGAAAAGTCTATTCGTTTGTTGCAGCAAAACCAATATACTTCTCATGTAGACTCGAAATTGACTAAAACTGAAATGAAAAGTTGGATCGAGGGGTTTTTTGCTGTTAAGGTGGGGGGCATCAATAGTAGTCGGGTAGCAAGTAGGAGAAGAAGAGGAAGTAAATTGAGTTTGAATTCTACGAGTAGAAAAAAAATGATTGCTAGACTTCGAGCTAATTACTCTATTCCACTATTTGTAAACTAATACCTGAAAAACTTCTAACTTTCTACCAAATTAAAGGATTACGCATAAACATAAAAGGGAAGAATAAGTATGGCTATATGACTATATGAAGCGTATACTCCAGGCACCCGGAACCGGGCCATTCTGCGATTTGGGGAAACAACGGAATCCAAGCCCCATAAACAATTGACTCACCATAGGATGTCCGGAAATGGTCGCAACAATGCGGGAATCATCACCAGTAGACATAGAGGGGGCGGGCACAAGCGTTTACGTCGTGAAGTTGATTTTCGGCGAGACAAGTTGGGTGTTGCTGGAAGAGTAGCCAGTATCGAATACGACCCCAATCGCAATGCTTTCACTTGTTTAATCAACTACACAGATGGTGGTAAGGGATACATTTTGCACCCACGGGGAATAGGGGTTGGAGATATCGTAACGTCTAGTTCTGACGCATCCATTTCAGTTGGAAATGCCCCACCTCTGAGTGCGTGTTGAATACTTGATTCGCGTATTCCGAAACTAATCGGTCGGGTTGTAGGCTGGGCCCGGAAACCTGGCACTACTTCGAACTTATTGGGTAATATGGAGTAAACCTGGTTGGGGTAACCAAATAGGGACAGTAGCGCGTGCTAAGGTCTGGAGCAATTAAATGATACATCAATTTGCAAAGGTAAGATAATATGGAAACAGATAAATAATCTCGAAATTGGAATGACGGACGAGGGGCGTCTCATGCACATGTCGAGGGTGTGGAAAGTGCGAATTCAAAACACTCGATTTGGCAGTCAGAGGCAACATCGAAGCCACGGAATAACACATGGAATAGATGCATGGAGGTGGAGATATGTCAATGCCAGGAAGAAAAGGTTTCCTAAGTTATCCCGGACATTGACTAATGCCGACGCGAATCATCGAAGTCACCAATTCTGCCGCTAAATTCTTAAGAAATGCTGGATTCTTGTAAGGAAGCCAGGTGCGGGCAAAGAAGCCAAGGATACAGTAAAGAAAGATGGTCCAAAAATTACTTGCTTATGTTTCAGTAGGCGTCAATTTGGTACTGCCGAAACCCAGCAGCGGTACCTAATCTCATCTTTCGTATCCGGAAAGCTGTATGCTTCGAGAGAAGCTTGTACAGTTTGGGAAGGGGTCTTCCCCAGTCGTTTCCTTCCCTTTAAGGAAGGGTAAGAGGAGGGGGGGGTCTACCTCGGCCAAAATACCTTTAGGTACCATTATACATAATATAGAATTAAAATCTGGGAAAGGCGGATAATCAGTTAGAGCAGCTGGCGCAGCAGCAAAAGTAATTGCAAAGGAAGGTCAATTGGCTACACTGAGACTACCTTCCAACGAAATTCGTTTAATACCTCAGAATTGCCTGGCAAGTGTAGGACGGGTCGGAAACATCGATATCAACAATGAAGGCTTGGGGAAAGCTGGGTCCAAGCGCTGGTTAGGGAGACGGCCTAAAGTGAGAGGTTCAGCTACGAATCCTGTGGATCATCCCCACGGAGGGGGGGAAGGCAGGACGTCGATTGGTAGGAAGAAGCCATCAACCCCTTGGGGGCATGTTGCGCTTGGAAAAAGGAGTCGGAAGGGGGGGAAATATAGCAATCCCCTCATACTTCGTAGACGCAGAGGTTACTGATAAATGGAAATATTAAGCAGGGGGCTAATCGGCCATGGCACGTTCATCGAAAAAAGGTCCTTTTGTAGCTAATCATTTGATACGAGAGATTGAAAATCTTAACATACGGAGAGAGAGAAAATTAGTTGTAACTTGGTCTCGCGCTTCTGCAGTCGTACCTATCACGATCGGCCACACCATTGCCGTGCATAATGGCCGGGAGCACCTACCTATTTACGTAACCGATCGCATGGTGGGTCATAAACTGGGGGAATTTGTACCCACCCGGAATTTTAGGGGACATGCAAAAAATGATAAAGGATCCCGTCGATAATTAGGAAATTATACTTCACGGAAAACAAGAAGAAATCAGAAATTGGGGCGCGGGCTCTGGGAAAAAATATCCGCGCGTCAGCTATCAAAATACGACGGATTACCGATCGAATCCGGGGTTGTTCGTACGGAGAAGCACTTGTATTACCCGAATTTATGCCTCATAAAACATGTTACCTCATATCGCAATTGATTCTTCCCGCAGCGGCAAACGCCAATACCAATTTTGGATTGAATAAATCCGATTTGTTCATTAGTGAGGCCTGAGTCGAGAATTCCGCGTATTTGAAAAGATTCCGCCCTCGAGCTCAGGGCCGAGGTTACCCGATAAAGAAACCCACTCGTAAAGTAACCACTAAGTCAAACTCAAATTTTGCTGGGGAGATAGAAAGATGACTACATAAAAGAAGGATGACTACATAAGAGACGCCCATTAATTGGGACGTGTTGGGAGGTTAAAGAAAACTGCGAAGGAACAACTAAGTAGGAAATAATTTAATATTGAGTTGAGGAAAAGTAGATATGGGACGAAAGATTCATCCACTCGGTTTTCGACTCGGTGTAAGTTAGAAGCATTATCCTCATCGGTTTGCGCAAGCAAAAGATTATCCGAAGTTTCTTGAAGGGGATAGACAAATACGCGCCTCTGTCGAGAAGTATATTGCGAAACACGTGAAGGACGCCACAAACTATGGCGGAGTTGGGCATATCGAAATCCAACGGAAAACAGATCTCATTCGGGTTGATATACATACGGGATTTCCTGATTTACTCATTGAAGAGCAAAGTTTAGGGATTACTCAGATGAAGAGCGGTATCGAAAACATCTCAGGGATCGAAAGTCGGAAGCTCAGAGTTATACTAAGTAGTATCACCCAACCATATGGGGAGCCAAAGATCTTGGCAGAGCATGTTGCCTCACAACTAAGAAATAGAGTTCCTTTTCGACGAACTATGAAAAAAGCTATTGAATTGGTTGGAAGAACTAGCGATAGAGGTATTAAGATACAAATAGCCGGACGCCTCAATGGTAGTGAGATGGCTCGAGTTGAATGGGCTAGGGAAGGTAGGGTCCCCCTACAAACCATTAAAGCCCGTATAGGCTATTCCTACCACCCGGCTCAGACGATTCACGGGGTTTTAGGCATAAAGACTTGGACATTTCGGGGTACTGGGTGATCCCTACCCAATGAGAGAAAAACTATCCAATGAGTTTTGATGCAACCTAGGGCAGCTTCATCCTATCCCAGTTTCAATACTTTTCATTTTAAACCCCAAAAGATCTTCGCTACGCTTAGTGTGCGACTCGTCCAAGCAACATCTCTTTATCCATAAAAGAAAAACTAATTGACTGAGTAATGAGCCCCCTGTTTTTGAGTACTGAATAAGTGAATGCTGAAGACGGAGTGGGGTTATCTCATCACAAATGAAATTTCTATCCGTGGAAAGTTTTTTCATGGGGAAGCTGAAAACATTACCAATTTATGACTATTTCGAGAAGTAAAAATCGGAATAATTGAATTTTTTTTTCTCGAAATCGTATGGTTAACCACTCAACCCCCAAAAAGCTGCGTGATGTAGTGCAATTGCCAAATTGTCAATATCTGAAGTAGAGCTATGAGTCAATTAATGCTGGGAACGCTGACTCGACGAAATTGGGGTAGAGTGAAAAGCTCCGTCGCTAGGGGGAACCAAAACGTTTGCTCCAAGAGACTGAAACAACGAAGGGACTTCCGAATCTCCTTCATTCATTCAATTAATTAATATCGAGATTCGGCGGACGGGATGGCGAGAGAAGCCCACACCTCGAAGGAGAAAGAAATTAAAAGATCGAGCATATTCTCGCCCGTGGATTTGGCGCCAAGTAATATCTAAACCGCTATTTGGAAATGAAATGGGAATCAGAATAGAAAAAGGAGAGGGCGACGTAGAAATAGTTGGTAAGTTTGCGAAATATGAAAAGTGGTATTGAATTCATGAGGAGCCGGTTGAGGGGCGACTTTCGTGTCCGGTTCTGCATCAGAGATTGGTAAATTATGCCGACATCGACTGTAACCCCAGACGAACTAAATACCGTAAGCAACATAGAGGAAGATTGAGAGGAATATCTAGTCGTGGCAACACCATCTCCTTCGGGAAATTTGCTCTCCAGGCCCTCGAACCTGCTTGGATTACGGCTAGACAAATAGAGGCGGGAAGAAGGTCAATAACGCGCTGTGCTCGTCGAGGTGGGAAGCTATGGATACGCATCTTTCCCGACAAACCCATCACCGTGAGACCTGCGGAAACACGTATGGGGTCGGGAAAAGGATCTCCGGAATACTGGGTATCTGCAGTTAAACCAGGCCGAATAATTTACGAATCGAGTGGGGTATCGGAAGATGTAGCCAAAGCTGCTATGGCGATGGCTGCCCACAAAATGCCAATGTCTACCCGAGTAGTAACTACCGCGGAATCGTGACACTTGTCATAAGCAAGTAGGTAGGTAAAAGACAAGTGACTTAGACCCGCCGAAATGGTGATGACGACAACGGGAATGTCATATCTGAGGCTGAGGCGTCACCTCGATAGTCATTAAAGCGAATACACCTTACCAATTGGGTTAGATTAATCACGATAACAGTAATTCACTTATTACCTAAATTTTTTGGATGGAATATATCTCCCTTTACCCGAATATACTACAAATAAACCTATTATTCCTCCCGATTACCAAACGATTCAAACTCAAAGTTATTCAGATGTGGCGGACAACAGCGGAGCCCGCAAATCAATGTGTATTCGAGTGTTGGGAACAGGCAACCGCAGATACGCAGGTACGGGTGACGTCGCAATAGCCGTAGTCAAAGAAGCAGTACCCAATATGTCTCTAAAGAGGTCGGAAGTGGTTAGGGCGGTGGCAGCTTGTACTCGCAAAGGGATGAAACGATGTAATGGAATGATTGTTGGATTCGACGACAATGCGGCCGTCGTTGTCAACCAGGAAGGAAATCCCAGAGGGACTAGGATTTTCGGTCCAGTAGCTAGGGAATTGAGAGATTATAATTTTGCCAGAATAGTCTCGTTAGCTCCCGAGGTGTTGCAAAAACCAATGGTGATATGATTTAGCGTCGTCGGTTTGACAGATAAAATATTCAAGCCAAATTTCTTTATGAAGAAATTCGGCTTGAATATTTTATCTGTCAAATGTATCTAAATATCCCGAATACACGAAATCAAATTGGAGGAGACGGAAGAAAAAAAGAGGTTAGGAATCATTCTGGTATTGATAATTACAACAACTACTGATTGATATTTCACGAATAGCGACGCCATCTCCACCGCACTTACTGCCGCAAGAAATGCTAATACAAGAAAAAGAGCTATGATCAAAATACCTGCCACTAAAATGATTGCACGCATCGTACAAATTTTAGCGGAAGAGGGTTTCATAAAAAGTGCTGTGAGGCACAAGGATAATGGGAAAGAGTTTCCGGATGTGAACTTGAAGTATCTTGGTAAGAAGAAAGACCCCTACATTGCAGTTATCAAACGAATTAGTAAGCCTGGCTTAAGAGTTTACTCCGATCATCGGGAAATTCCCAAAATATTGGGTGGTATGGGAATTGCAACTTCACCGACATCTCATGGACTTATTACAGATCGGGAAGCTCGACACAAAAAAATTGGGGGGGAAATCTCGTGTCACATTTGGTGATTCGAAAATTTATTCCGGCGAAAAGTCAGTTGTTTCCAAAACGATTATGTCTCCAAATAGCTATTAACGATATCGGCTGAGTTAGCAATCTCTTAAAGAAATCTATGAATTACGGGAGGTTTATTTAGCTCGAATGATGAAGAAGCAGAATCTTATTGACATGGAGGGTACAGTTACGGAATCGCTTCCCAATGCCATGTCTTGAGCGTGTTTGGATAATGGATGCCAAGTCTTGACTCACATATCGGGAAAGATCTGACGGAATTACATAAGAATATTACCAGGAGATAGGGTAAGAGCCGAATTAAGTCCTTATGATCTTACCAAAGGGTGTACCATTTACCGACTTCGAAGTAGGCAGGCAAATAGCAGTCAATAGATTTTGTTGTTGGTGCCGCTATCTAGTAATTATCTGCTTGCTCAAATTTTCCTTTCAATTTGATGAAAAAAGGAGGACGCATCTAAAATCTATAAATAGATTTATCCAAAAGTAGATTTATCCAACTAATTTAAGGTTGTAGCTACGAAAATTCGTGCCTCCATTCGCAAAATATGTGAGAAGTGTCGATTGATTCGTAGACGTGGACGAATCATGGTAATTTGTTGCAATCCGAAGCATAAGCAGAGGCAGGGATAGTCGAAATATTTATACGTGGAACCAAGTAACAATTAACAACAGCCGCCGAATATGAGTAATCAATCAACTATGTCAGGTAATTCGAGAAAAATTCGTTCACGCAAGGTGAAGCGTGGAGTCCAAAAGGGGGTTATTCATATCCAAGCAAGTTTCAATAATACCATTATTACTGTCACGGACGTTCGGGGATAAGTGGCTCCCCGGTGTTCGGCCGGTGCCTGCGGATTCAAGGGTACACGCAAAAGTACACCATTTGCCGCCCAAGCTGCGGCGGAAAATGCTATCCGTGCTTCAATGGATCGTGGTATGAAGCAGGCAGAAATTACGATGAGTGGACCCGGTCCGGGAAGAGACACCGCTTTACGGGCTATTCGCCGAAGCGGCATAATCCTCAGTTTCGTACGTGATGTGACCCCCATGCCATATAATGGGTGCCGACCCCCCCGAAAAAGACGTGTCTAACTGGTAGTTATATAAAAACTAAAGGGGGATTTCTTTATGCTCACGTGTGAAACACCGATCTCTACCCAAGCAATTCAATGGAAATGCGTTGAATCCAAGACAGAAAGTAGACGTCTTCATTATGGCCGTTTCGTCGTATCTCCCTTCAAGAGGGGCCAAGTTAGTACTGTGGGAATTGCCATGCGTAGAGCTTCATCAGAAGAGGTTCAGGGGACGAGCATAACATGTGCAAGGTTTCACGGAGTTTTGCACGAGTATTCCACAATAACGGGTCTTTAAGAGACAATACATGATGTTTCAGTTAATCTAAAGGAAATTGCACCTAGGAGCGACTCTAATGATGTTAAAGAAGCAGTTTCATCTGTAACTGGTCCCAAAGAAGTAACTGCGGGTGATATATCACTGCCGCCTTCTGTCAAAGCGATTGATGATTCGCAGTATATAGTTACCATTACCCAACCAATATCTGTAAATATTGCATCGAAAATTGAAAAAGATTGCGGATACCGCATAGAAAATTCGAATGGATATGAAAATGGAGAATTTCCCGTCGATGCCGTATCTATGCCTGTTCGAAACGTAAATTATAGCGTACATCTATTTGGAAGTGGTAGAGCGACGCGAGAAACATCATTTATTGAAATATGGACTAATGGTAGCCTGACCCCGGACGAGGCAATTAGCGAGGCTTCTAAAAAACTAATAGACTTACCAACTCCCTTTTTGCACGTGAAGCGCGAAGACGTCTCTTATTTCTATTCCGGGGATGGTGAAAGTTCCTCCGCTTCGGCGAGATCATCTTCACAAATTTATGACGTGAATGAACTAGAGGGAAAGCTTTCCAAAAATACGTTTATTGACCAACTAGAACTACCCGCCAGAGCCTCTAATTGTCTCAAAAAGGCCAAAATACACACAATCGCTGATTTGCTTAATTATAGCCGAGAAGACTCATCAAAAATAAGAAGTTTTGGACAGAAATCTGTAGATCAGGTGTCAAAAGCTTTGTGGGAGCATTTTGCCATAGAATTACCCGAAAGCGAGTTGCATCTTAGGTAGTGGGAACAAGCGGCAGAAGCCAAATTATCCCATTTTCTAAGAAAGTGATTTTGTCTCTTGTGTATTGCACTTCCATTTGCAAAGGTTTTAGAAAGGGAGAAATGAGTCAACCAAAACTCGGAAGATAATATTTGACTCTCAACTACTTTGGCGTAAACAGATACAAATCGATTATCTAAAGAATTTTATATTTTTGAATCAAAAACGGCTAAGTCTAGGGAAGTCTTGTCCCAGACCGGGGGCTGGCGACTGCTCCCTAGACTAAATCTAAATATCTTTCAGGTTACGTAGGAGATGGGGAAATACTAAAACAGTCCCGAAGTTGAAGATCCATCTATGGGTAAAGTTGCTCCAATACCTGACCGAATAGCGACCACGGTGCCAATTGCGAGGACTGTTGTGGCTACTGGGCGCCGAAACGGATTCTGGAATTTATTGACATTTTCGGGGAAAGGAACGGTCAACAAACCTGCGGGTACTGACGCCATTGAAAGAACACCTAATAGTTTATTGGGCACTGTGCGAAGTATTTGGAATACGGGAAAGAAATACCACTCGGGTAATATCTCCAAAGGAGTTGCAAACGGATTTGCTGGTTCACCAATCATTGATGGTTCTAAAACAGCCAAACCCACGGTACACGCGAAGGTTCCTAAGATTACTACGGGAGATATATATGAGAGATCGTTGGGCCAAGCGGGTTCCCCGTAGTAATTATGTCCCATGCCTTTAGCTAATTTTGCCCTCGAAACAGGATCGTTCAGGTCAGGTTTTTTTGTTATTGGGGTGGACTTCTCACTCCCCCATGAGAATCGAACGTGAGAATTTCTCCTCATACGGCTCGAGCAAATAGAGAGTCATCTCATCCCGCAACGGTTAGGTTGGTGAATAAGGAAAGGACGAGCACGGGAAGAAGTTACTCCGCGACATGGCTTCTCATCCGAATCAGCTCAATGACAGAATAAAGCTTCGCGGATTATCTCGTATCCCATACACACGTGTCGCGTCGTTGCGAGTTTATACAAGATACTTGCGAACTACGACCCGTATGGGATCTTAACTTGTTACAACTTCGGCTATATATCTCTTTGGATCGTTTTCTTACCCCAGCGGCTACTCCTGCAAACAATTAGCATCTGATGCGGAAGAGATGTATGCATCGTCTTAAAAACCGTATGTTTGTTTCACACAATCCCAATTGGATATATAGGGTTTTACGAGGCCTTTCATAATTTTTGGTTCGATCATGGGAAAAATTCTCCAAACAACTTTCTCAGTTCGAAAGATATGTCTCTACATCCAGGTTTCGAATCTTAGTGCCAAAGAAAGGTCGGAAGGGAGACACACCTTTGGTTGCAGCAGTATCCAACTCGACGTCTGCATAGCCTACACGTCTCGATACAAGTCACACACTCCCATAATCCAATTTTTTCCCTCTGGTGCTTCAATTGTTTCGTCCCAGTAGTCCGAGACACTAACTAAATCCGCTAAGTAACTTATCATTCGATTTAGTGATAAGTATCGGCGGCAACAGAACAGCAACCTCCTAAAGAACTGAGACTTAAGATCATTTACTCATATGGCGACGGAGATTTATCACCCCCGATTTATGGATAAATCGTGAAGGACCCGGAATGCCTTGTTTACGGATCATTGGGAAATGCATCGGCATAGAAACAGCAGTAAGAAGCGGCGAGACGGAAGTGTGTAAACTGTAGAAACGAGTTAATGTTGATTGGCCGACACTAGCACTTCCTCGTAATGACTCTACTAATGAAGATCCTACCAGGGGAATAGCTTCGGGTACGCCGGTTACGATTTTAACAGCCCAGTAACCGATTTGATCCCAGGGTAGGGAATATCCAGTTACACCGAAAGAGACAGTTGATACGGCTAGAATAACCCCAGTAACCCAAGTCAATTCGCGAGGCTTCTTGAATCCTCCTGTGAGGTAAACACAAAATACATGCAAAGTCGTCACTAAAACCATCATACTTGCTGACCACCGATGAACAGACCGAATCAGCCAACCAAAATTAACTTCAGTCATTGTATATTGAACTGGAGAGAAAGCTTCTGTAACAGTCGGGCGATGGTAAAAGGTCATAGCAAAACCGGTGGCTACTTGAACCAAGAAGCGAGTCAGCGTAATTCCCCCCAAGCAATGAAATATGTTCACATGTGGAGGGACGTATTTGCTAGTAATATCGTCAGCAATTGCCTGAATTTCTAGGCGCTCCTCGAACCAATCATATACCTTAGTGAGATAGGTAAGCCTTTTTTTTCTAACTCCCTCTTCGTAAACTGTACGTGAGACTTTTCTCTCACACAGCTTAGGCGAAGATGTTTGAACATCGCCCATTCCATTAGTAGCTACTCGAGTGGGGGGTAGAAAACCACGGCAGACCCTCGACATCTTTTACTAGTTAATGGAGGAAGAAGCGACCCAGCCTCGGAAAAGTCGGAAATACATTTCGCCTCGATCTCATGTTAGCTTTTACTTCTGGATCGGAAACAGGTAGTACTAGCGTCTTGGGAAATCTCTTAATCTTATCGACGTATCTACCCCCCCCCCCTTCTTTCTTCTCGGGGGAGGGAGGAGATAAATGAATAGAGGTTACCTCGTTCTGATCTGACTTCTTTCTAGCATCCACGAAACCTTAGATTTCTACCATACTTCGAGAAATTTTTTTGCTAGGTAGGGGGACCTAACGGGCGACAACTCCCCCATCACCCCGAACCCCGCACGGCTCCTTTCTCTCTCTACTTACAAACTTTGGTAAACAACCGCAATAGAAACGTACTTCATCGGTATGGTAATTTTTCGATACAGTGCCGAGTCGGCAGGATCAGGTAACAACTTCGTCACGAAATTTAAGTGGTAAATTGATGCGAATTAATCATAGTTTGAGCTTTGTAACTAAATATTAACTTCTTGCGTTTCGGGTACTAGTAACTCGACTGCTACCCGGCAAGATACCAATAGTCTGATGCAATAAAATCTGTTTAGGTAAAAGATTGGTTATTTGTTGAACCAGATTAGTTGCGACGAATCACACACCCATATTATTGTTACTGCCTCGTAAAAACATTTGAAGAAAAGTTTGCGCGATTTAACTCCCTTTCTAATTTCTGGTGAAGTATTCATTTGCGAACCCCCAGCTGTTGCTATTGCATCGGCGGGGTTCAGGGCTGTTCTACCAACTAATTGGAATACCCTCCAACAAAACGGATGAGTTATAAATTTCTGAAATAGTTACTAGGGATACTGCGAATAAAGCCATGAAAAATCCCATCAAGGGAGTAGTTCCCCAGCCGGGGGCAACCTTTCCGTATTCTGAGTTAAGCGGCTTCAAAACCATTCCCAAGAAACTGATTCTGGGTTTACCTTTGGGGGTATCGCCAACAACTTTTGTAGCCGTAGAGCCTGCTCAATTGATTGAAATTTGCTGACTTTGTGTACTATCATAGCAAGTAAAGTGGAAACTAATATTTCTTTTGGGTTACATGGCAATGGAAACCGCAACTTCGGTCGCTATCTCTATATCCCGTTCACTCGTTAGCCTCACCGGTTACGCTTTGTATACCGCTTCCGGTCAACCCGCCAAAGAGCTCAGAGATCCTTCTGAGGAACATGAAGATTAGTCGGACTGGTAGACCTTCCTTCGCAAAATTAAAAAGGAAGGTCTCTAATCAACTGAATTTCCCCAATATTCGTGATTTTGCTGATGCAACGAAATCTGTTTCTTTGGTGAAATTGGGAGAGGTGAAATTAGAAAGGGAGAAAAAAAAATTGAAATCGAAGAAAGCTTTTTATTTACCCTTGCTTCTATTTACCCTTGCTAGGTACTTTGGGGGGCTCCCGGAAGAAAATGGCGAAAGATATTATACCCGAAGTTGCTACCAACAGAAATGTGTAAACCAGTGCTTCCGTGGATTCGGCCGTAATAGTGGTATTTTAGAGATATCTTTCATACTAATTGAGCTGGAGGAAACTTGTAGTTCCCTCAAATTTTCTTTTTTTTTCCTGGCTTCGGTGTATCCAAAACTATTCAATTCAATTAATTTATTAAGTTTTGACGAAACAATTATTTATTACTTTACAACTCAGTCAGTTTTTGTAACTAACCTGAGATAGATTTTGGTTTAATAGGATAAATAAGAAAAAATCTTTCGAACAGCTTGTCTTTTAGTACTTGGATCCCCCAACTTTTGAAATGCCCCGAATTCAACTTGGGCATCCAAGTCGGGGTCGATACCGGCAGAAACGTCTCTGAACAAGGTTCTAGCACCGTGCCAAATGTGGCCGAGGAAGAAAATGAGGGCAAACGTGGCGTGGCCGAAAGTGAACCAACCCCGTGGGCTACTTCTAAAAACACCATCCGATTTTAGAGTGGCGCGATCAAATTCGAAGATCTCACCTAATTGAGCGCGCCTGGCATATTTCTTCACCGTGGCTGGATCACTGAAACTAGCACCATCTAGTTCACCACCGAAGAATTCTACGGTTACACCGACTTGCTCGACGCTATATTTCGATTCTGCTCGTCTAAACGGTACATCAGCTCTCACAACGCCCTCGCCATCTACCAAGACTACGGGAAATGTTTCGAAAGAAGTTGGCATACGGCGTACAAAAAGTTCATGGCCTTCCCTATCTCTGAAGACGGCATGGCCTAGCCAACCGACAGCTATACCATCTCCGTTGTCCATTGCACCTGCTCTAAACAATCCCCCCTTGGCGGGGTTATTACCAATGTAGTCGTGAGAAGCTAATTTTTCCGGAATCTTCGACCAAGCCTGGGATAGACTTAGATTTTCGGCTTCACCTGATCGTATTCGTTTCTCGATTTCTTGTTCAAAGTACCCCTGATCCCACTGGTAACGGGTGGGGCCGAACAATTCGACCGGAGTGGCGGCAGAGCCGTACCACATGGTTCCGGAAACCACAAAAGCGGCAAAAAATACGGCAGCAATACTGCTAGACGACACGGTTTCGACATTTCCCATACGTAGAGCTTTGTATAACCGTTGGGGAGGACGAACACTGAGGTGAAACAAACCCGCCAGTATACCTAAAACTCCCGCTGCTACGTGGTGCGAGGCTATTCCGCCCGGTACAAATGGGTCGAAACCCTCGGCCCCCCAAGCCGGATCTGTGGGTTCCACTTTTCCGGTTAATCCGTAAGGATCTGATATCCAAATACCGGGGCCAAACAAACCTGTTACGTGAAATGCTCCAGACGCGAAACGAAGTACTCCTGAAAGAAATAGGTGGATTCCAAATATTTTTGGTAGATCCAGGGATGGTTTTCCCGTGCGATCGTCGCGAAACAGATCCGGGTCCCAATACACCCAGTGCCGGATAGCGGCTAAAAACAACAAACCGGATAGTATGATATGGGCCGCGGCTACTCCTTCGTAACTCCAGATACCCGCATCAGTTGCGGTATCCCCAGTGATGCTCCAGCCTCCCCACGACTTCGTTATTCCAATGCGAGTCATAAATGGAATGACGAACATACCCTGCCTCCACATGGGATCAAGAACGGGATCCGATGGGTCAGAAACAGCTAGTTCATATGAAGCCATTGAACCCGCCCGGCCAGCGACCAAAGCAGTATGCATCAGATGCACGGAAATCAGACGACCGGGATCGTTTAATACAACGGTATGGACGCGATACCGAGGCAAACCCGTGAGAAACCCCTTTCTTGGATATTGGAGATGAGTGACCACTACGTAACTTTGTTGCAATACAGGCTTGCGTTATTAAGTTATAAATAGACGAGATAGAATTTGCTGTGTGAAATATACAAATCAATAATTTGGTTCGTGACTAGAAGCAGTTCTCTTCTCTTGTTTCACCTACCTATTTGTACGAAACACGTAGTGATGTGGGATAAGCCAGTAACTTTTTTTTCAGGAACAGATGAAGGCATGGATATTTTAGCATTTACGCGCTTTACATAACAACGTAGAGATTGGTCCCATCAGAGTCTGTTAATATCTGCAAAAAGGTACGACTTCTTTCACCCACGTCGTCTTCGTCAGGCGTGTTATAATGTGACATAAGCTTCTTTTCGGCTTCTACGTCCCCAATTTGGAGGTAGCTACAACCTCCTTCGGTAGTTTCTATATGCCAATTGGTGTTCCAAAGGTACCCTTTCGTCTCCCTGGGGAAGAGGATGCGGCTCGGGTTGACGTATAGTGCGACTTGTCAGGTGCGTCGAGCCGGACGGAACCCGTTTCCATCATCTCTTATCCGATTGATTTGTCTCTATCTCGCTTGGAATTGACTAATCTATCAGTGGTCAAATGTGTGAGAAAAATCTGTCAATAGGTTTGGTAGTCGTTAGAATCCACGGTTAGTTGGAATAAACAGATTGCCTAGGCTCCGGTTACTCAATCCCAAAAATCAATCGTAGACAGAATGACTATGAAATGAAAACCGGAACAGAAAAAAAATTAAATAGATTTTTCTGTGAATATGTTACATAAGATGTGGAAATAGATATAGGGGAAGTGAAACTATTTGTTCCGTATGTGCAAATGGCGGTCGGAACCCCACAACCTCCGGGGTAGAAGATGAACCTAAAGACTCTTTGCATCAAAAAGACTCAATCACGAACGGAAATGCGCCGGTGCAAGGGGGAGAAGTTGACACGCTGGAGTGAATTCACCGACCACCAGTCACGAAGTGGTTCAGAATGTGGGAAAGCTGGGCCAGACAAACTTGAACCGGAAGCTCCAATACGGTGGGATCGAAGACATGGGAGAAAGAAGAAGCAATAGTTTTTTCTTACACTCATTTCGTATAGAAGCTAGCGGAGCCGTATGTATCTAACGGTACCTATACGGTTCTGGGGGGGGGGGCGGAGTGGGAATCGCGGAAACCTATCCCAATCAACCGGCTTTATCGAGAGAGACTTCCTTTTCTGGGTCAACAGGTCGATGACGAAATCGCCAATCAACTTATCGGTATCATGATGTATCTAAATGGGGAAGATCAAGCCAAAGATATGTACTTGTATGTAAATCCACCAGGTGGAGCAGTATTAGCCGGAATATCTGCTTACGACGCGATGCAATTTGTCGTGCCAGATGTACATACTATTTGCATGGGACTAGCTGCTTCGATGGGATCTTCCATTTTGGCTGGGGGAGAAATTACCAGACGTATAGCACCACCTCACGCTTGGCGCCAATGATTTGTGCGGGTTAGAACTTTGCCTTCGCCTAGTTGGGGTAACAGTAGCATGGCAATTATTACTTGGCGATTCCCCCCACAAACATCCAACTATGAAATAATGAAACGCTGAGGAGGTAAAGTGAATCGAAATAAATTTTTTGACTTGTAGTAGATTCATTCCGGATCGAAATCAATATATCCCAGCGTCATAAATTGCATGAAATATCGAATCTACATAATTTATTAAACTTCAAGTTTTTTTTTAGAAATGAGGCATCAAGTTTTTAAAGAGTTGAGCGATGTCAATTTCGTTGTCCATCGAGGGTATATATAGCAAACTCTGGGATTGCTGGCGCGCTGCAGCGACGGAATCATCATAATACGTTTGAAAGAAAGGATGGTATGATCTCGTAATACTCTTCCCATGGTATTGCAAGAGGAAGGGGCTTTACAACGAAGTGAATCTGTCTTTTAAGACAAGGAGTTAATGTTTAACTACCGATTCGAACAGACTTTGTTGCCCCACCAGAAGTGTAGCCGTATGCAAAAGAATTTGCTTGTACGGTTGGACTTAGTCAGAATCATATAACTAGGGTAATGATTCATCAACCCGCTAGTTCGTATTACGACGGACAAGCTGGGGAATGCGTTATGGAAGCAGAAGAAGCATCAAAACTCCGCGATTGCATAACCAAAGTCTATGCCCAAAGAACTGGTAAACCTTTATGGATAATATCTGAAGACATGGAAAGAGACGTTTTTCCGCCAGCAGAAGAAGCCCAGGATTACGGCGTTGCGGACCCCGTGGCGTTGGAAAACGCGTCAGCCTAAAGATTCGGTGGGTAGGAAGTAACTGACACTTACAAAGAAGAAGTGAATTCCTCTTACTCAATTTTCTCTTCGTAGTTTCACGTCTATTAGCTCAGCCAGTTACTAATCCATCCATTGGGAAAAAAAAAAGCAAATCTTCGAAGTTTCTTTTAGTGCTTCAAACAAGAGAATCCTGTAAAGATTGATTGTTGGATACCGAGATCTAGAAAGTTTCCCCAAATGGTTGATAATATTTCGAACCGAATAAAATCTCTGCGTCTTTGAACGTGCCAACAAATCAGCAACTTATTAGGAAAGCGAGGCAACGGTTGAAGGGTGGGACGAAATCCCCCGCTCTTCGGGGATGCCCCCAACGGAGAGGTGTGTGTACTAGGGTGTATGTGTGACCTGTTCGGATCGGAAACCTGAGACATTAAGGGGTTGATGTTGTGAGATAATCCCCCGAATGAAATAGGGATAAATCCATAATCTATCTGCTTCGATAAGAAGTGGAAATTCGTGGTTTGAGTCGGTGCAAATCCGATCATTTTGATTTGGGACGACAAAAGTCAATCGGTGATAATAAAGTTGAGTTATTAAGCGAAGCCAAGCGGGTGATATCAACTTCTATACCTCCTCCGCCAATCCCATTGCAGTGGCAACAAATACGGGTCAGCTGTTCCGCCAATCTCCAGCGTAAAATACCGTTACTATACATATGATTTCTTCCGAGACAAATAAGAAATGGAAGTGAGAAAGCCCAGCTTGATGGGATGAGTTAAATATTGGGGATCATGCGACCCGCCAACAGCAATTTTGTTTTCCTTATCTTCGGAAAAGCCTAGGCTCCGGTATATAGGGGGGACCCGGCTGCCATAAGAAATTGACCACGGAAACATTGGAATCCGTAGTATCTCCGGTACAACGTACTGCTTACCGACAGGTAGGCAGATGCTGATCGGGTATCCAACCTGTACCGGAGTATTTGCGGGGGGGAAAGTCGGAGTAGCCAAAGCTGACGGAATCTCTATTTATCACATCAGATAAAAAGACGGGAATTTGTCACAGCCGACAAAATTACCGATAGTTATGAAGCAACTACCTGCGACCTTCCAAGAATTGAAAGGCGCGGTATGTCACCGCACATAGTGCAACTAAAATCTAAATCTATCTCTGGGATTTTCACCTCTCCAGATGGGGTACGTTTCAGTATGACACAGCTTACCTATTTCTCCAAATTGATATTTCTAAATCGATATCTCTAAATAAGAGATATTGAGACGAAACTATTTGAGGGAGTAGCGGAGCCCAGGAATAAATGGATTTTTCGGACGAAAATATAATTTTCCGCGAGGCTATACTTATAATGACCAGAGTAAAACGGGGATCCATAGCTCGTAGATATCGGAAAAACATTCTCGATTTCGCATCCGGGTTTCGGGGGGCTCATTCGAGATTATTTAGAACAGCGAACCAGCAGGAAAGAAGGGCATTAGCTTGCGCTTATGTAGGTAGAAACAACCGAAAGAGAAAATTTCGCCGCCTGTGGATCGCTCGGATTAATGCAGCGGCGCGAAAAAATGGAGTTACGTACAGTTCGATGATTCATAATTTGTTTGGGAATCAAGTTTTTCTGAATCGCAAGACACTCGCGCAAGTAGCTACTCCAGATGCTTACCGTTCCCCTAGGCCCGTACGAGAAATTAATAACGAGAGAGATTGACATGCAGCGGTAAGCCTCTCCGGATTAAACGGAGAGGCCGGAAATAGAGAAATAGAGGACGGGTTAATTTGCGGATCTGTCACAGGGAGAGGAGAAGGAGGAAAAGACAAACGGAAGGACAGACTATCTTATAGACATCAGTTTGATTCGACTTAGAAACATTCAATCACGTTGCTTCCGCAGGAGATTCCTAGTTATCGAATTGAAAAATCCCCCGGAAGTCCATTTTCCAAAATTATCTAATTTTCGTTGTTTGAGAAGGGTAGCAAAGCCAAAATACGGGCTCTCTTTATAGAGATAGCTACCAAACGCTGCTGCTTGGAGGTTAATCTATTCATCCGTCTCGATAGGATTCTTCCCTGCTCACCGACGAATCGACGAAGTAGACTCGTATTTTTGTAATCAATAGCTTCATCGGAGCGAATAGACGGGGAACGTCTACGGAGAGATCGTTTAAATTTATTCGTGATATTTTTTTGTGACTACCAATACAAATTAATATTGATTACTTACCAATTAATCAGAAATATCCTTTACTTCTTTAGTTCCTTGTGATAAGTATGTTTGTGGCAACAGACGCAAAATTTCTTTGATTCCAACCGAGTAGGTGTGTTACGGCGATTCTTACGTGTGGTGTATCGAGAAATACCCGTGGATTTGTCGCTGTCGCCAGCCTCTTTGCAAGTACAAATTGTACATGCCAAAGCAGTGGTTACCCTCGCATCTTTACTTTTGGTCATAGAATCAATTGCATCATAATAAGATAAGTTTTTTTCTTTTGAGGGGGGGGAGGGTCGCAAGTAGATCCAAATTTGTTTGAGCGGACTACTCGGAAAGTTTTAACAATAAGATTTAAGTTTCAGCTACCCCCCATCAATAACTCGGGGTTACGCGCCACTCGTCTCGCAAGACGTAAATTTATCCGATTTTCTTGCTTCGTCTGATCCCTCTGTAGTTAGTTCTTTGGGTCAGAGAAACGGAAATAGTAAAGCGTCTGGGAAGAAGCGATTTACTTCTATTAAGGAACCAGCTAGCAAGCCAAACCATATTGCAGCTACGACAGGGGCCGTAGATAGGTATATCTTCACATGTTGCATTAAAAATACTCCTTATTTCTAAAATTCTATTTATATACCTCTTAGTCTCTATTCCTCTTCTACTTCTTTCCCTTCACTTCCGGAGAACCGATTATTTGGAACTTACAAATCAATTTCTCCTTCAGAAAAATTGATAACTTCGGAGTACTCAATATTAGTGGTACTAACAGTGGTACTAACACCCGCGATGTCGATGAAAGGTGGGGAAGAAGAAGGAGTAGTAATTGAACGTAGTGATAAGAGACAACTATCTATCGAAAAATAAATTTTACTTCTACTGGTAGCCGGTACCTACAGCTACCGGTTATAATAAATTGGATGAAGTAGCATTGGATCGACGATACCAGTTGCAAATCGAGACTAGTAGGGATGTAACGCAGCTCGGTAGCGTGTTTGTTTTGGGTACAAAATGTCGCAGGTTCAAATCCCGTCATCCCTATTATTTCCGATCCATGCACCAAGCTTCGAGGCTGGGACTTCTAGTCTCACCAATTTACTGCGGAGGGGGAAAAACTTCTAACTCCTACATCACCCCCAACTTCCTCCTCGCAGAGTGAGGAAGGAAGCTGCGCCGCCTTTTCACTCGAAGAAAAAAGGGACCCCGGGGGTAAAAAGGGGACGCCCTTAGTTCAGTCCGGTAGAACGCGGGTCTCCAAAACCCGATGTCGTAGGTTCGAATCCTACAGGGCGTGCCTACTACCGCTTACCCAAGGATTACTTGATATAACTAATTACGTGTCGAATACGAAGTAATTGGAAAATGAAGACAACGAAATTGTTGTCGCCGAAGCAGCCCCTCATGTATGTTTCTTAGATAAACAAATATTTTCGAACAAATCCTAGAGATGATGAGGTAATGGAAAGTAAAAAAAGGATTTCTAGATGAATATTTTCTAACCTTTCTTCTAAATCAACGTCTCGTTTGATGTTTGAGATGCAATAATTTTTAGATTCTATCGAATATCTAGTTGATCGCCGCGTCGATATTGTGGGTATGCAGTTACAAATAATCCAGCTAGGGTTATCGGAATCGAACCCGACACAATTCCCGATAGTGATGCTTCAACCATTCTAGTTTATAGAGATTTAATGTAAATACTTACCGAACTTACCAAAGTTGATTTTCGCGCCAACCGAATAGTAACTGGTAAGTGCAATGAATTAGTAGGCGCCGGCGGGGCCCCCTTTTCCGCCCTTCTCCCCCTCCATCTAGATTCTATATGATAATGATAAGTCACAGAATCTGAATCTTGTTCGATCCAACAAATGAAGCTAAGGTCGAAGTTAATACAGACGTCAAAAAGGCGAAGTGGCTTGATAGAGTGAGCATAAATTTGAATACCAAAATATCTGACAGATGGGTTAGTATACGATTTCTCTGAGTAGTTTATCACCCGAACTTACTGAATCAAAGTCGTTTACTCAAATTTGCTAAGTCGGGATTGATTAGTCCCATTTATCGGGGTGATCTGAACCCATCAATTTAGTTGATTTGGTATAATTATGTCTTACTCATTTAATTTATGTCTCACTTGTTCGATTTATGAGGTAGGCAACCACATAGTATCTCTTGATCGTTAATTAATCGGTTAGTAATTGCTAAATGAAGTCTCCCCCTTTTTCGGCAACTGCCCCCATTCCCCTTGGAATGGCTACCTCTTTGGCCTACTAATATGCCTAGGCCTGGTTGAAATCAGTAATTGCCCGGACACGCCGAGATACGGAGGCAGGCTGGAAGACGGAGCAGTGGAGGAGATCTCCGCGCCCGCAAGCCGCCGTGCGGGTCTGAAGCCGGCCAAGGCTTTCTCGTCGGTTTGGTCTGGGTGTAGGCAACCACCCATCAGAAATTTCGTAAGTATCGAACACCTCACCTGTGAGGAGCGAGTAACCTTGCCGCATCAAATGCGAGCTAGCTATACTGAACCAGTATATTTCGGATATACCCTGGGTATAAAAGTGACATTCTAATTGGGGTCAGTTCCCGTTCGAAAAGGTTTACTGGTGGATCCTGCATCTTTCATCCTCTTTCTTTTTCGGGAAACAATCCTTCTTAGTATTACAAGATAGATATAGATAGATACGGAGCTGAACATGTCTGGGAATACAGGAGAACGCCCCTTTGCTGACATCATTACTAGTATTTGATACTGGGTCATCCACAGCATTACTATACCCTCCCCGTTTATTGCAGGCTGGCCATCTGTCAGTACAGGTTTAGCTTACGATGTTTTTGGAAGCCCCCGCCCAAACGAATATTTTTCAGAGAGCCGACAAGAAGTTCCCTTGGTAACTGGCCGCTTCGATTCGTTGGAACAGGTCGACGCATTCACCAAATTCTTTTAGGAGAAACCAATGGCTTTAGATAAAACTTATCCGATTTTCACTGTTAGGTGGTTAGCTGTTCACGGCTTAGCTGTCCCTACAGTTTTCTTCTTGGGGTCCATATCAGCTATGCAATTCATTCAAAGATAGTTTTTAGTGAGCTCCGAATTTATGACACAACCGAATCCAAATAAACAGAGTGTAGAATCGAATCGTACAAGCCTTTATCGGGGATTATTACTGATTTTCGTACTTGCCGTTCCATTTTCTAATTATTTCTTTAATTAGAAACTAAAAAGAATTGTCTGAAAGAGATCGAGATCCCAATTATTTGTGACTGTTCATGTCTCGAGTCGAGGCCAGATGATAAAGCCAGGAAAGTACGGGGTAAGGAGGTGGCGCAGATGACAAATACCACTGGAAGGATTCCCTCGTGGTTGGTAGGTACTGTAGCCGGTACACTTGTGATAGGTTCGCTAGGCATATCCTCTTACGGAGCTTACTCGGGGTTGGGGTCGTCTCCTCAATAATAATTGCCGCTTGATCAATAAAATTTTGCCGAATTCTACAAATAAGCGAAGTATCCGTTTTTTCTTCCCTTTTCACCTAAAGAAGGAGAAGGAAAAAGCGGTTCAATTCAATATATCTCTATTTAATTAAATAGAGACAGATTAGTGATATGTTGAATTGTAGCCGATTCGTCGACCGGACGTAGTAATGCTCAGCTTCATTGGTATCATAGCTCCACGACGCATCTCTTGAGTAGACGGGTCGATCGATTCTTTTATATCTAAAGAATCGGTCGAGGCTGAATGTTACAACTAGAACGAATAGTTCCTCCTACTATTTTTTTTTTCCAATCCTATAATTTATACAGGTGGGGGGTTTGACATTCCGGTTTGGGAGAGGTATTCCAGTCCGGGAGAGGAAGCTTTTTTTATATAATCGGGTCAATCAATAGATTTTCGGGTACAACTTCTATTTTAACAAACTAACAAATGAAGTTTCTTTTTCTTTACTTCTTTCTAAAAGCAATCTTACCAACTAGTCCTATCCATATTTGTGGCCTACTTCCCCACCCGACGTTGCATCTTCCGTGCCCCAGTTCAGACTTGATAGAGTCGAACTGGGGAACTGGTCGGTGAAGAAGTCAATCGATTGCGTCAGGGAATACATGTGGGTGACGTCGACGACGTCGTTGACGCCGCCGACGAAGCCAAAGTCGATGTAATCAACACTCTGCGTGCAGCTATCAAACCATTGACTGAAGAAGAAAAAAAAAGACAGGTGGAGATCTCTTTTTCTACACACAGTTATCAGTTGGGTTATTTAGCCACGGGAGGGATGGCGAGAAACGGAAAGAGTAGGCAGTCAGAAATTCATTTCTGCCAACTGGACTTTCTCAAACTGTTTCTTCTTAAGCACAAGGAAAATCTGTGCCAAGGCAACCGATGCAAAAAAAGCTATGAGACCCTGAATACGCAACGGGTCTTGGAGTACGACTTCAACTTCTCCCTGCCCAAATCCACCAACATTGGGGTTATTCGTCAATGGCTGATCGGCCTTGACGAACTCACCTTCCGAAACGATGAGCTCGAGGCCGGGGGGGACGGTATCAGTTGTTTCACGACTCTCGGATGACTCTTCGATAGTGATTTCGTATCCACCCTTTCCTTCTTTACGAACAACCCCCTTTATTTTTCCCGTTACTGAAGCGGTATAGACCGTGTTGTTGCTTCTGCTCCCATCTGGGTAGATTTGTCCCCTCCCCCTATTCCCTCCAACATAAATGGGATATTTCGGGAAATGAGCTTCTTTGTTAGTACCAGGGTCCGGTGAGATAATCGGAAATATGATTTCGCTGTATAATTTGCCCGGCACTGGTCCTACGACGATTACATTTTCTCTCCCGGGACGGTAACTCTGAAACGACAATTTCCCCAATTTCTCCTTCATTTCAACTGGGATGCGATTAGAAGGAGCCAATTCAAACCCCTCTGGTGGAATGAGGACAGCGCCGACATTCAACCCGCCTTTTTTCCCGTTTGCGAGTACTTATTTTATCTACGTATCATAGGGAATCTTAACAACTGCTTCAAATACAGTATCGGGAAGAACGGATTGCGGGGCCTCAATATCCACAGGTTTCTTGGCTAGGTGACAATTGGCGCACACAATACGCCCCGTAGCTTCTCGGGGATTCTCATAATTCTGTTGTGCAAGAATCGGATATGCATTTGATACAGATGGACAGTTTAATTCACCGAAACCGATCGATACCGCAAGTGACAGAATCCACCACCACTTCTCCATCCAGTTATTCGTAATTCTTCTTCGCATAGATTGGTGATTAGTCTCAAGTCTTTGTACAAACGGGTCATGTGTCCGCTTGGTAGCAAATAATTTCTTCCTGTTCCAATTCTTTCCTCTTCTATAACCCCTCGATCATTATTAGCAGATGACAAACGAGAGGGGGGGGGGAGTGCAAATAATCCAAATGGGTGGACTAGTCTAGCCTGCTAGATGCAAATTCGGAGAAGTGTTTGTCACCCACTCATTGTATGATAAGTTGCTACAATCGAGGGAGATGTGCGACTCAAGTGACGAAAAATCCAATATTTGGATACTGTATCTAAAATAACTGGAAAGGTTGAGACGAGGCGAGAAATTACATATTTATCGGGAATTAGGCCGAAATGTTCGAAGAAGGAGCCTATGACTATTTCCCAACCATGGGGCGAGTGGAATCCTACACATAAATCAGTTAGTGAGGGAATGGAAAACGCTTTCATCGTGTCATTCAAACTATAAAATGATTCCTGAATCCGGGAATTTGAAACTGCAAGTCTCTTTCGACCCGTTATAAGCAATAAAGCTGGGATGGCAATACTAATTACATCGGTTACTAGCTGCAGCAGTAGCTGAATATTCAGTTCGTTATACATTATTGCCAATTGAGTAGTCTCGTCATATGCATTTGCATCATAATTTTGCAACTGCGTATCTGCCAAATGTTCAGTCGCGTCATCTAACCAGAGCAATGCTTCTACCTCTCGGAGCTGCTTCAGAGCCTTTTCCTCTTGAAGGGGGTTGATAAATACCTGGGTTTGGGTAATGTTCCACCAGCCCCTAATCCAAGACTCTAAAAACCAATTTCTGAAACTGATTGGAATCGTGAGAGGCAGAAGCAGGAAACACCCAACATATTGAAGGGAAACTAATGCTTGGTTTTTAGCTAAGTCGAAATCATTATGTACCAACGCACCTGATTGGTTTGTCAATTCTGCCCCGAACCTGGATAAAGTGCGGGTTACAGACCGAGGCACCAAACTAATTGACTCGTAGGCCGACGGAAAATTTGCTGATTCGTAACTAAATGATTTTTCAATCACTTTTTTGGTAGTTTGGAATGGGAGAAAGTTTACGGAGCAACGTGCTCCCTTGGCATCAAACTCATTTGAAGTCGCTTCAATCCAAGCTAATTTCCTACTTATTTCTTCCACACCATCCAACTTGTAAAAGACACATCCTTTTGCGGGAGGAAAATCATTCTCCAGTTTATCTTCTGAGAAACTAACTTTTTTCCTTCGTCTACTGATTGTTTCGCCATTCGTGTAACAACTTTGGCGAGATTTTAAAGATATATCTTGGAGAAGCGAAGTATCTGGAAGGTTCGGCGAAGACGTATTCAAACAATTTTCTGTCAAAAAAGTTTTTGCGCAATGGCATCCAATTGGAAACAATCCCAGTAGCTTTGTCCCGAAAATGAGTTTCAGGTCTTTCTGCATTCCCAAGATAGATATGCTAAATCTGTGCTCTAAGAGACTGCAATATATTAGATATCTAGATTTCTTGGATGCCGTGTTTGTGGGCGCTGTCGTGGCCCGCGGCAACTCCTCCGGTGTTGGGGGGGATAATTCCATTCGCACGAGAAGCGGGGAGTCGTTTATCAAGGGCTGTAGTTGTTTACTAGCCTCATAAGCTCTATCCGGGGAACGTTGTGGAGTACTAAAAAGCCGTCGAAGAATTCTTCGCTTCCAGTGATGTAATCGCATATATTAACTGTAACTATCTATCAATCGGGAGGAGGAAATAGGCGAAGTACGAGACTAATCAGATAAATTCTTGTAATTAGGATATCCCTTCTTTGCTTCGGACCCCCCCCCCTCCAAACTTTCTCTTTTCGTAGCTCTCTCCACTCCAGTAGCCTCGCATTTTTTTGCAAATCATCCGGTTCTGAAATTCGATAAATTTTAAAAACCTTCAATCGATACGCGTGGGAAACGAGCGGGTTCGGCAGCTTTTTCTTCCATATCTCCTAGGGCTAAACCTTCACCGATCCTAGTTAGTGGGATATTTCGCCGACCCCTGACTTTCAGGTAGAGAATTCGGCGTGGATAAAAGCCCCCCCTACTTTCTAATCCAACCGCTTCCACATCTTTTAGTACAAGTCGAATGTGGATGCGCCGATTCTTTCCGGGAAAGCCCCACCGAAAGATGGAAGAAAACCCTTCTCGCTTATCAAACAAGTTGTATCCGCCCCCCACGTTCCGAAACGCAGTACACCATAGATACAGCCCGAGAAAGAGGCCTGCAATCCCGTAAAAAAACATTACAACACCCTGTGGGATGAAAACAATGTGTTCGGATGAAAGTCCGGGGATCAGATCTTTCCCGACCCAGCTAGAGAATCCCACTGGTAGAAAACCTGTTGCGCCGCAGACAAGGATACAAGCCCGACATGAATTTGCAAATGTACGGGAGCCTTTTATGAAATCTACTTGGATCCATTTGGAACGGCAATTCATTACTATTTCCTCACAGATTGCGTAATAGATGGATTAGCCATTTTGTCATCAATTTTGCTTCCCCCATTTCCTTATTCAGTCCATCACCTCCGCTTGTTTGCGACTTATTCGCGTTTAATAACGAAGTGCAAAGATGGGGTTCAAACATAGCATATGGGATGGGGTAGTTATCTACATGTATCTCACCCTAAGAACAAATAATCAATCTATATCTCATTTCTGTATGAAATGAAAATGAGACATAGATTGATTGGAGTAGCATTCTTTCCCGAGCTTGTTGGGACGGGGATAACCACCAAGAAAGAGGGAATTCATCTTGATTAAGTATTAGCTGAGACTAGACTTCGAATTCAATTGGTATCAGGAAGTCACCGAGCGGTTTGCTCCGTCTCCAGAAAATGGGAAGAAAATTATAGGATTTCATCCCGCTCCACATATAGAAATGAAATAGCCATTGCAACTGCTGGAAACACCGAACCGACTAGGGGTACGAAAATAGAGGGTAGATAAGATGCTGCCATGATAAAGTTACCTCAACTACAATAAAGAAAAGAAGAAATTTATTTATACAACGATATATCTCTGTTTCACTCTTCTTTCTAATATCTAATGATATTCCCTTTGTTCCAGAAAGAAAAGGGGTTTACAGGCTTCCAGTAAAATAATCTAATTTGGATTTTTCATTTTTTGGGGTTTATCAGGGAGGGAACGAGTACGCCGACACCAAAAGATCCGAGAAATTTTTCATCACAAAGAAGAAACGGAAATAACGATTGTTTTCCCGTTTATTGGTGAAGAGGTAAGATGTGGCTGATTTAGAAATACGAGAAATAAAATTTGGAACGAATTCAATTTCTTTTACAAGGAGCTAATGAATAAAGCTCAGGTATTTCGCCCAAAACACCCTTCGAGAGATTACGTGGAACGATCGAATCGAGTAGCCCATTATCAAATAAAGACTCAGCTGCTTGAAAGCCATCAGGTATCTTTTGACGCGATGTTTGTTCAATTACCCTTTTACCGGCGAATGCTATATACGCTTTGGATTCGGCAATAATTATATCCCCCAACATGCCAAAACTGGCAGTGACACCCCCTGTGGTTGGATAGGTAAGAATCGATATATGAAGTAATTTTTTTTGAACTTGATGGATTTGCAAGACGGACGAAATTTTAGCCATTTGCATCAAGCTCAACGTTCCTTCCTGCGTACGCGCTCCCCCGGAAGCACAAATTAAGACCAACGGCGAAGATTTGTCCGTGGCATATTCGATTAAGCGAGTAATCTTTTCACCTACGACAGAACCCATGCTGCCCCCCATGAAGTGGAAGTCCGTAACACCAAGTGCGATAAGTGTTCCATTTAGATATCCTATACCTGTTTGAACGGCGTCGGTTAAACCCGTTTTTTCTTGAGAAACAGCTACCCGATTCTGGTGGGAATCCTCGTCGGAAAAATCTAAAACATCTTTTGCAGTCATGTCTTCATCCATGGGAATCCATGTGTTGCGATCGATCAAAAGTTCGATCCTTTCCATACTATTCATTGAAAGATGATAACCGCGTTCTTCACAAACACTTCTATTCTGTTTCAAAAATTTTGCATGAAGCATATTTCCGCAGTTATCGCATCGAGCCCGTAATCCTCTATTCGTGTTAACACTTATCCGCTTCTCTCTTTCTTTTTCAGTTGAGACAGAGCCTCTCGTAGCTTCCTCGGGGAAAGCTCCAATCAATCCACCAAATTTGCGCTTATCTTCGAACCAATTTATTACAGACGTAAAAATCTCCTCATCTGTTGTTTCCCCTTAGCCCGTGGAGAAAATAAATTTTGAATAGATTTTCTATGATGTGACGAACTTCTCCTCCAATTGAAGTAGGTACCAACAAATCGGGACCAAATCCAAGTTTATTGACCCAATAAATAATTGGCAATTAATAACTAATTGGCAATTGACTAGTTATCTATCAAATCAATCATATTATAGGTATTCAATTTCTATTATCCAACGAAACAAGCGAAGCTATATGCTGTGGAACTCAACATGGTAGAGGTGTTTCTAATAAAGTGTTGAGTTTAACTTCAGACTACTCGTTCGTATCTCGTAATTTTGCAACACGAGTTGGTAGGGATTCGAACCCTCGGATTCACATTTCGAGACTATGTGCTTCTCAGTTTCCGTCATTGATTAACCAACCTTAATACGTATCGCGTATTGGGAGTATGGGGAAAATTAACTACTTCCCGATACTCCTAATATGTCTGACAACTGTTGCGGAACGGATACCAGATATGTCTGACAACTGTTGCGGAACGGATACCAGTAGTAAATAGCTACGGAGATCCAAATCTATTTACAACGTATCAATTGTCTCGAATTCAAATTTGATTGCTTTCCATATCTCGCATGCGGCAGCCAATTCCGGACTCCACTTACTAGCTTCGCGAATAATTTCATTACCTTCACGAGCGAGATCGCGACCCTCATTACGGGCCTGTACGCAAGCTTCTAATGCGACTCGGTTGGCTACCGCACCGGGTGCATTTCCCCAAGGATGTCCCAAGGTTCCTCCACCGAACTGTAAGACAGAGTCGTCCCCAAAGATTTCGGTTAGGGCGGGCATGTGCCAGACGTGGATACCCCCCGAAGCTACGGGGAGTACACCCGGCATAGATACCCAATCTTGCGTGAAATAGATACCACGGCTACGATCTTTCTCGATATAGTCGTCACGAAGTAAATCGACGAAACCTAAAGTGACTTCCCGTTCCCCTTCTAGTTTGCCTACTACAGTTCCGGCGTGTATATGATCCCCACCGGACATGCGTAATGCTTTGGCCAATACGCGGAAATGTATACCGTGATTTCGTTGTCTATCGATCACGGCATGCATCGCACGGTGAATATGAAGAAGCAGTCCATTGTCTCGGCAGTAAAAAGCTAAGCTTGTATTTGCGGTAAACCCTCCGGTCAGATAGTCATGCATGACTATTGGTGCACCCAACTCCCTAGCAAAAACAGCTCTCTTCAACATTTCTTCACACGTACCTGCAGTAGCATTTAGGTAATGCCCCTTGATTTCGCCCGTTTCAGCCTGGGATTTGAAAAGAGCTTCTGCTACGAATAAGAAGCGATCTCTCCAACGCATGAATGGCTGGGAATTTACGTTTTCATCATCTTTCGTAAAATCAAGTCCACCACGAAGGCATTCATAGACGGCTCTACCATAGTTTTTAGCAGACAGACCCAATTTTGGCTTGATTGTACATCCCAATAAGGGACGTCCATATTTGTTCAGTTTATCCCTTTCGACCTGAATGCCATGAGGCGGTCCAATGAAAGTTTTGGAATAAGCAGGGGGAATTCGGAGGTCTTCCAAGCGTAGGGCGCGTAAAGCCTTAAATCCGAAAACATTACCTACAATGGAGGTGAACAAATTGGTGACAGAACCTTCTTCGAATAGATCCAAAGGATAAGCTACATACGCAATATACTGGTTTTCTTCTCCAGCGACGGGTTCGATGTCGTAGCATCGGCCCTTGTAACGGTCAAGACTGGTCAACCCATCTGTCCATACAGTGGTCCACGTACCCGTGGAGGATTCCGCAGCTACCGCAGCTCCGGCTTCCTCAGCTGGTACTCCGGGCTGTGGGGTCATTCGGAAGGCTGCTAAGATATCGGTATCTTTGGTCTTGTATTCGGGGGTGTAATAGGTCAATCGATAATCTTTGACACCAGCTTTGAATCCAACACCTGCCTTAGTCTCCGTTTGTGGTGACATGGGTTTGTTCCTCCCTATGACTAAATTAGTAAATCTTGCAAAGATGAGATCTGCTCGGCATAGGTAGAGTATTTCGATGTGAAACGCGAAGTGGATATAGTTCAACCCGCGCATGATACTTATACCTGTCAAAACTCCATTTAAAGCATGGAACATTATCATTTTATACCGCGTCTCACACGGGGTGCAACTAATCAATCCGTTTTCTTACAGAAACTGCTTAAGAAGCAACATTATGCCTCATCCCAATACATTGACTCGGGAATCTCTTCGTGGTTAGACTGGTCGATAGAATACGAACTAAATAATTGCCAATCTCTCGCGTTTAATGGTCAATCTCGTTTGAAAGAGAGGATAACGCGTACCCCAATAATGAAGATTCAATGAATAGAGCGCAGATTTCATCAGTCTCTCGATCGTATACAAAACGAAGGATAAGTTTGCTTCATCTGCGGTTCGGTTTACCCCCCCCCCCCTCCTATTTCATTTACCTATAGCTACATCTGCGAAACGAATTTAAATAAGGGGGAGTGAGTGGGAAGGGGGCGATTAACTCCTTCCTTCCCATCGACCACTCAACGATGAAATACCATATATTTCTATCGATTCAGTAATCAAATAAAGATAATACACCGAAATAGTATAGTTACGAAAACCAGTTCTCTCTCTTTCGAAATTTCTGAATTGGTGGAAAGAAACGTGGGCTATATCACTCAGATCATTGGACCAGTGTCGGATGTGGCTTCCTCGCCGGGGAAAATGCCCAATATCTACAACTCACTAGTAGTCAGGGGACAAAATCCAGCAGGTCAAGAGATTAATGTTACTTGTGAGGTCCAACAATTATTAGGTAATAATGAAGTGAGAGCTGTAGCTATGAGTGCCACAGACGGTTTGATGAGAGGTATGGGTGCTGTTGATACGGGAGGCCCCCTCAGTGTTCCCGTTGGTGAAACTACTCTGGGACGAATATCCAATGTCCTTGGCGAACCCGTAGATAATTTGGGTCCCGTACAAGCTAGTACGACATTTCCGATTCACAGGTCCGCCCCGGCATTTACCCAGTTGGATACCAAATTATCGATTTTCGAAACGGGTATAAAGGTTGTGGATCTCTTAGCTCCGTATCGGAGAGGCGGAAAAATCGGGTTATTTGGTGGGGCTGGAGTTGGAAAGACGGTTCTTATTATGGAATCAATCAATAATATTGCGAAAGCTCATGGAGGTGTATCCGTATCTGGCGGGGTAGGAGAACGTACACGTGAAGGTAATGACCTTTACATGGAAATGAAAGAGTCAAAAGTTACTAATGAACAAAACATTTCGGAATCAAAGGTGGCTCTGGTTTATGGTCAGATGAATGAACCACCGGGAGCTCGTATGAGAGTTGGCTCAACTGCTCCAACAACGGCGGAATACTTTCGAGATGTTAACAAGCAAGATGTACTCCTATTTATTGACAATATTTTCCGCTTCGTCCAGGCGGGATCGGAGGTCTCGGCGTTACTGGGTAGGATGCCTCCCGCCGTGGGTTATCAACCGACCCTTGGTACAGAAATGGGATCATTGCAGGAGAGAATTACTTCCACCAAGGAGGGATCAACAACTTCCATTCAAGCTGCTTACGTACCTGCCGATGATTTGACTGACCCGGCTCCCGCCACGACATCTGCACACCTAGACGCTACTACCGTGCCTTCGAGGGGATTAGCGGCGAAAGGTATTTATCCAGCCGTAGACCCGCTGGATTCGACCTCGACTACGTTACAGCCTTGGATTGTGGGTGAGGAGCATTACGACACAGCACAGGGAGTTAAGCAAACTTTGCAACGTTACAAGGAACTTCAAGATATTATAGCTATTCTCGGACTAGACGAGTTATCCGAGGAAGATCGCCTGACGGTAGCTAGGGCTCGGAAAATAGAACGTTTCTCATCGCAACCCTTCTTCGTGGCAGAAGTTTTCACCGGCTCCCCGGGTAAGTACGTCAGTTTATCAGAAACCATTAAGGGATTTCAAATGATTCTTCCTGGAGAGTTGGATAATCTCCCCGAACAAGCTTTTCACTTAGCTGGCAATACCGACGAAGCCACTGCGAAAGCTGCGGCTTTACAAGCGGAGGGTCAGTAAAAGAGATGGTATTGAATCTTCGCGTAATGGCCCCTAATCGAATAGTTTGGAATTCCGAGGTTTGGGAAATCGCTTCATCCACCAATAGTGGTCAGGTTGGTATACTACCCAATCACGCGCCGCTTCTTGCAGCTTTGGATATGGGAGTTTCGAAGATACGTCACGATGGGCAGTGGTCTTCAATGGCGCTGATGGGCGGCTTCGCCATGGTAGATAACAATCGGGTAACAATATTAGTTAACGAAGCGGAAAGAGCTACCGAAATCGATCCCGACGAAGCTCGAAGAACTTTTCAGATGGCTCAGGCTGACTCAGCTAAGGCAGAAGGCAAGAAAAGAGTAATAGAAGCCAATTCAGCTTTTAAAAGAGCGAAGGCCAGACTAGAAGCTTCAACTGCGGCTTGACGCATCTCCTCTAAGTCCAGAAGCACTAAGTGATTCGGTAGTCCTATGATAATACTATCGTGCTACGCGCAAAAACCTCTGATGTGTCTCATATGCAGTAAAACTTATTAGATACCAATTTAATCGTCACGGTATCTAGTAAGTGTTACCTACTATTGGATTCGAACCAATGACTCTCGCCGTATGAAAGCGATACTCTAACCGCTGAGTCAAGTAGGCTGCCATCGATTTGTCCCACGTCACTTTTTATACCTCTACCTATCGAGGTGCGTGACTCATATATAGATATCTCTATTATACCCGAAAAAATAGCTAGACACAACAGCATGTTTCATCACTTGAGAAATATTCGATCCCATATATATATATCGCTTTTTTCAAAACGATTCGTTGACTTGACAAAAATTAATTGATACCGATGAAGTTATTTCATATATGATCAAATGGATCAAGGGCTATAGCTCAGCGGTAGAGCGCTTCGTTTACACGTGCGCCGATGTCTCTTCCTCACGAGATTTGTCGAAACCCAACGATTTGTGTGAAACTCCGCATGATAGTTTTTTGTTTCACTTGAAGCGGAGAATACGGAAGAAACCAGTAGCATGACAGATGGGTTGACCAAAACAAGGTAAGTCAACCCCCGGAAGTTGATATGGTGGGTAAGTGGCTTATCCGGCGCCAGAAGTGGTGGGGGCGGCGCGAGTACCCCAGGTGAAATCTCTTCTTTGTCTCACGAACTTTCGGGTAGATAAAGTGTTGCACACCGCTTCCAAGCGACAGAGAATATTTGATATCGCGAGGTGGACCTGTGTCCCTAGAGGCAAACCTGTGTCAACGCGGCGTTAGTGACCTTCTCAAGATACTTCGGGATTGCTTGATTTACTTCTTCTTTCCCCATGTAGTTCCTCGGAAAGAATTTTTGGGGGAAAAAGGGTTGGTGCATCAGCAATTGGCTGTTTTTGCCGACTAAATTGGGGAGCAGCTGGCAGGAGAGCCCTATGCCGTAGAAGCGGCATGTTGGGTTTGCCACGCAGTTCGAGAACGTTTCTCCACATTCCGATCCGCATGACTGGGAGTGTCTACGGCTTGAATCCGTATAGTCCTAACTCGGAGAAAAAGGAGTGGGAGGTCGTTGGTACACCGTATGTCTACCCAATCAATCCAAGTTGTCTATTTAAATGACTATATTATCACATCTAAATTATTAAGCTTTTCTCTTTCTAGTGAGATATATATATATATGTCAGTTCTTTGATGCAGTTAATCACTAACTGAATCGGAGATATGTGCAGGCAATTTGTTGAAAGTTACGAATCACCCAAATTTTCTGCTAGAAATCCGACATCGCCATTCTCGGAAATAGAAAGCTAACACCCCTCTCCACTTCTCATTATCGATGGGGTAACTGCCGGTATAGTCAAACTAAGAATTTAATTCACTTCCCCAAGGGGGTTATACGTGCCAAACCCGTTGCAGTATAGCAAGACGATGGTTATTTACCAACCCAGATGTCGACACCTTTTCGTTTAGCTCCAGGTTTATCAACTAAATTAAAAAATTGAGGCGAAAGGGGTATGCAAATGTTTCTGCTCCACCAATATGACTCCTTCTGGATTTTCCTGCTAGTATCTATATCTATTCCCTACTTAGCTTTTTCGATTCCCGGATTTATTGCTCCCACCCGGGAAGGACCAGAGAAGTTAACAAGTTACGAGTCGGGCATTGAGCCGAAGGGAGATACTTGGATTCGATTTCAGATACGTTATTACATGTTTGCTTTGGTTTTCGCGGTCTCCGACGTCGAAACCGTATTTCTCCATCCCTGGGCTGTTTCTTTCAGGGAATTGGGACTATTTGCTTTCATCGAAGTGATCATTTTCATCTTTATATTAGTAGTTGGTTTGGTTCACGCATGGCGAAAAGGAGCATCGGAATGGCGTCAACTTCCGAATATTCGGGTGAAAGCGGCAGAGAGAGAGTCGAACCCCGCGGTGTAGATATCCCCCTCAATTCGGCGGAGCCTCCCCTCCCCGAATGGGGTGTGTCGAATTCAATTTTTTTAGCTAATATGAGTGATTTCTCCAACTGGTCCAGACTTTCCAGTTTGTGGCCACTTCTATATGGCACCAGCTGCTGCTTCACCGAATTTGCCTCCCTAATTGGTTCACGATTTGATTTTGACCGATACGGTCTAGTACCCAGATCCAGTCCTAGGCAGGCAGACCTAGTTGTTACCGCTGGCACTGTAACCATGAAGATGGCCCCGTCCCTCGTAAGACTCTACGAGCAAATGCCTGATCCGAAGTATGTAATCGCTATGGGAGCTTGCACCATTACAGGGGGCATGTTTAGCACAGATTCCTACAGCACCGTTCGCGGGGTAGACAAATCAATTCCCGTTGATATCTATTTGCCGGGTTGCCCACCCAAACCTGAAGCTATTACTGATGCCGCAACAAAACTCCGTAAGAAAATTGCTAGAGGAAGTTTCATAGATCGGGCTTCCCGCCCCACCCGAACGAAATACCCCAACCTAAATCATCGATTTCGCTTTGTACCTAGCATTCATACAGGTAAATACAATCAAGAATTAACTAATTGTGACACAAAGCTCTTATCAAATAATTTATCGGAAAACTTTCAAAAGCTTGGAGATAGGCCTGAGAAGTAAGTATCAGAAGTAGGCGAATAACTAGATTTTATTTCATACCTGGATAAAAAGGGAGAGGTATCAACCAATATGAACACTATCGATAGGGATAAGTTCAATATCGAGACGCGGGGTCGATTATCCGCTTGGTCAACCAAACATAAGTTTTCCCACCGACCTTTGGGTTATGATTACAGGGGTGTCGAGACTTTGCAAGTCAAGTCGGAGGAGTGGTTGTCTGTAGCTGTCGCCCCATATGCTTACGGCTTCAATTACCTGCGCCCCCAATGCGCTTACGACTCGGCACCGGGAGGGTCTTTAGTCAGTGTATACCACCTGACACAGATGCGAGATCAGCCAGATCAACCCGAGGAAGTGTGTACAAAAATATTTGTTCCAAGAAAAGACCCTAAAATACCTTCGGTTTACTGGGTTTGGAAAAGCTCAGATCTCCAGGAACGTGAATCCTATGACATGTTGGGAATAATCCATCAGGGTCATCCGCACCTTAGGCGTATACTGATGCCTGAAAGTTGGGTAGGGTGGCCTCTACGCAAAGATTACGTCGTACCCAATTTCTACGAGTTACAGGATGCCTATTAATTCGTACGAGGGTGAAAGGAGAAATTGGTCTCGTCTGAAAACTTACTTCCCGACCGTCGGGATACCGTTACCTACCATCTAATCCTTACCAAAACTGTTTACGGTTACCAAGCTCTCGAGTAACCCACCCAGTTTTCAAGATACTTCCTGGTTTTTGGTTAGCTCCTTCAGGGCTGGTTGATTTTCTGCAATACCAGAACTGGTTTGGCTTATCTCACAAACCATTTGGATGCCAAGAACCAGATTTGAACTGGTGACACGAGGATTTTCAGTCCTCTGCTCTACCGACTGAGCTATCTCGGCCGATTCATTTACGGATAAAACTCAACTAGAAATCAGTGAAGTTTATTTTTAAACTCCAGCTTCTTGCCTAGTCAAACCGTTGATCTCGCCTTCGTCGACCTGTTTGACACAGTATCGCTTCCAGTAAATAAAGTCTGGAGGGGGAGGGGGCTCGACTGAGCCATTCACGTATATTAAAAGCCTGAATGGCTCACCTGCAAAGTGTTTCGGAGAGACCGAAGAAGATAAAATTGAAGTGGCTTCCGTATTTTGCTTCCGAACAAATTGTGTGAATCCGAACAACCTGAAATGGGTTAATTGAAGTGTCTCGTTGGGGATAGAGGGAGTCGAACCCTCACGGTCGAAACCAACGGATTTTCGTTCTACTGCAACTTGCGCCGCTACTTCTTATCTCATTAAGTGTGTAGAATGGGACTCTACCTCCATTCGCGAAAGTATCATTTTCTGCTACCGGCTCGCTTGCTGAATAATTTCCATTGGAATGGAGTGGGATCCTGCAACAGGTAAGAGGAGAATATGCGGACTGGCAATAGTAGAAGGAGTCTACTTAGTGTTGCATTACCAAGTACGAACAGAATTTCGTGAATGAATGCTGGGCCCAAACCGAGGGGTCCGCGTCCAAATAAGAAAAGAATTAAAACTTTATTCCCTTACCGGGTTTCAGTCTTATACTTATACTTCCACATCTTATTCCATGCAGTTAACCACGCAAAAAAGTTAGATATTCAGTTATTTCGAGAACTAGTAACTAACAGACTGCTCGTTGGAATGGCCCCCGTCGAGTCTCTGCACCTATCTCGCCTCATCGCCCGAAATTCATCTGAATAATACAAGATTTGGCTCAGGATTGCCCGATAAATGGTCCCAGGTTCCCCTGAATCTGGGGACTGCCACTTGATACGTCTCCATACCCAGGCTCAATCTGGTTGAGTCCGCTGCGTCTACCATTCCGCCATATCCCCACCCTTTAGGCCCCAACGAACTGACGAGAAGAGATAGATAACCACAGATATGTGTCTGAAAACTTTCGGCGTGCTTACACCTACTAATCCGCCTACCCCAGGCGGACTCCATTTCGTCCACCCTTAAATTTGAAATAGTCCGGAACCGTGACATAATTTGTCTACACAATTTCTTCGGTGTAGTAGGCTTTTAACTAATAGGAAAAAGGAGACGAATTTGTTTCATTATCTCGCACTTCAAGTAAAAAAATGCATGTAATTCAACTTGTCGACGACGAGTTAATTGCTTCCCAGAAGTTGAGTTTCTATTATAGAAGTATATATGAATGCACTACTTGAGGCAATATATTATATTCGCCAATCAGTTTGATTTTTTTTGATGAAATTTTTATGTAAATGGATATGCTATAACGTCTCTATTTGGCATTACGAATCGCTGGCAGTTTTCGTCTACCCCCCCCCCCCCACCTCTTTTTGAACTGCTGATAACAAATTGAATATTTATTAGTCACTATTCATATGTTATGATTGTCACAGATATCAATCCTGACTAACTTCTATTTCCCCCGCCAGCAGTAGCAGGTGGTATCTCCGTGCTGATCCCATAAGTTTATTCCCCAACTATAAAACGTTTACAGAAAAGGAGTTTTCACGTCTCGATACCGAGGACCTCGCTTGAAAATGATACGTCGCCTAAAGAATTTACCGGGGCTTACGGGTGGGGGTGAAACACCCAACCTGGGAGAATTTCGAGTTGCTACCGATCAATCAGCTTCAAGAAAAATTTCTCAATTCTGTGTGCGTTTGGAGGCCAAACAAAGACTACGTTTCAATTACGGATTAACAGAACGACAATTACTGAGATACGTACGTATCGCTAGAGGAACTAGGGGTTCAACGGGCCAAGTACCGCTGCAACTACTTGAGATGCGTCTGGATAATGTTATTTCTAACTTAGGTATGGCTTCCACGATTCCTGCCGCTAGACAGTTAGTTAATCACAGACATATTTTAGTGAACAATCGTATTGTAGATATACCAAGCTACCGCTGCAAGCCGAAAGATATCATCACTGTTCGAAATCGACCAACTTCCTGTAATGCGCTGAAGGGTGAGTCTCCCGGGGGGGACAAAATACCGGATCACTTGACCGCTTCTCTGTCGGAAGGGAACAGGCCTACAGGGTTGGTGAATCGCGTTGCCAATCGAGAATCTGTCAATTTGGATATAAATGAATTGTTAGTTGTTGAGTATTACTCCCGCAAAGCTTAATGATCATTTACTGAGTCAAAAATTTAATCGAGTAATTTGGAGGTCTCTACAATGGAAACCCAGGCAAAGCACTTGGGATGATAGAATTCGGGAGGCAGATTACTCGGAAAAGAAAATAACGAAAGTTTCTTGGTCTGGCTTGTTACTTCTTCCGAGCAGAAATTAACTTAAAATTTTCTGCCTTATAGATAAATACTCCGGTTTTGGGCAATTTAATTCGGTATGCGGTGAATTATCCGAATCACTGGTCCACGTCACTTCAACGAAATTCCTAATCAGCCAAAGTATTACCAGCTCTTACTGCTTCTACTGAGACGGTCCCTTAGCTTTTTTTCGGACAGCTTGATTCGAAACCCGGACTCCAACCTGTCTTTTCCGAATCGGCTATTTAGCTAGATTTCGATAAAGAAGAGAAGAAAGATAGCCTTGGGGAGGTAAAAATAGAGAAAGGAAAGGGAGGGATTCGAACCCTCGGTAGCTAGAAATCTACTTAGCATTTCCGGTGCTACGCCTTAAACCGCTCGGCCACCCTTCCTGGGGTTCATCAATTAAGTTATTCGACATATTTTAGGGATTTAGGTGGTAAAATGGCAAGTGACTTGCGAGTAGTAGTTGGGAACAATTTCTTTTCCGAAGTGCAAATCAGGCGGGGGTAAAATATTCAACGCGACTTGGCGCTTTACTAATTTTTCCTTCCATATTATCGGCTAAGCATACCTTTCCTTTTGCAACCTCAATTGATGTACCAGTAATAGGTGAGGTGCAAAAGAAAAACAAGGAGTCGAAATTGATTACGCCTAGATCTCAGAGAAATGACAACTTTATCGACAAAACTTTCACAATTCTAGCGGATATTTTGTTGCAAATCTTACCCACCACTAAGAGAGAGAGGGAAGCTTCTACATACCACAGGGATGGTGCGATTCGATAAGGCAAGCAATTTACCATTACTCAATATAAGTTGAATAAATTACAGCTTCGATAAGCCCACATTTCCCAGAGGTGTGTTTCGATTGCCAAACAAACCCTTCGGTCGCGTATCCACGATTGATGCAGCCTCGGAAGCTACGGCTCCCACTTCCCACGGATTTCGGTATCAAGCAAGCAGGAGGTTAGATCCATAAATTGATGTGTAATACGTGGTAATTTCATGAGTAAGCACAGGGAGGGGGCAGGCACCACGTGAAGGAATCGGCAATACAAAATCTCCGTCAATTTTGAGTTTCGACAGCTATCGCCTGCTCTCGGTAACTTCGAAGTCGCGGTAACGGCCAGTAGCGATTGGGGCAACAAACATCCATCCCGTTTGCAGCTTGGATACCCTCAAAATCATCGGAGATTGCTGAAGTGAATAACCCCTCAAAAAAGGAAACGTCGGGAACGAATAAATTGACAAGGGATTCGTTGTTACTGCTGTTGCCACGAGGGAATGACGCAACCGCCTCAGAAAATTCTTTGCGAGAAGGATGGTTAGATACCAGCTTCATGAAACACTAACCCCCGCTTGGTTTCCTTGGTTTCAGTTTGGGAGTAAAAATAACTAGGTCACTTGGAATGCTATTTCTTACCCGCGAATCGAGCGGGAGGAGCCGTATGAGTTGGGAACCTCATGTGCGGTTTCGAAGCGGGGCTTATTCGTATAAGCAACCGTAACGGATGTCGGCCCAATCCGAAGGAGAATATGCAGAAGCTTTATGAAGCTACTACAAAGCCATGCGTTTGGAGGTTGATTCCTATGACCGAAGTTACATACCTCATAATATAGGCCCCACTCACACAAGCAACGGAAAACATGCAAGAGCTTTGGAATACTACTTTCAAGCACCGGAGCGGAATTCTTCTCCGCCACAAGCTTTTAATAATATGGCTGCGACCTGTCACCACGTGCGACTACCTGCGCTTCAGGATTCTTCGGTTTATAAATACTCAACCAATGAAAAGGGCTTCCCCCAAGCATACTTCCGAACGGGAGCTGCCTCGAGCTGCGGGATTCGGCCTCTTTCGAAGCAATCCAGGTTTGGAGGAGGAAGGTAGCCTAACTGTCTCATGGATAACTGACTGAATCGAAGAATAAAGCACCGCAAAGATTCGTCATTGAAAATCTGGGTCGATACGATGAGATTGGTCCATCAAAGAAGTTATACAATTTTTCTCTGTAGTAGAGATGATTGGGAAAGAATAAGTGGCGGACCACGGTGTAGTATCAAATCCTAAAGGAAAAATTTTTCCAATCCAAAAAAATCCAAGTCGAGATGGGGTAGTTAGTGTCAAAAGAGGTTATTACTCCTTTCCTCTTGTTCTTTTAACTGGGAGTACGGAAAAAATTTTATTCGAGACGGATGAAATCATAAACCTGACTATTCTTAGTTCCTCCGAAGTTTGAAAGTAATCCCTATTTCTTTGTTAGGGGACAGAAAGCCAGTAACGGAGTTGTCTGAGCCGTATGAGGTGGGAAACCCCCGAGTTCGGTTCTAAAGGAGGGGGTTTGAAAATAATCACCCATTCTGATCGAGGGGAACAGGCCATTCACCAAGGAAATTTAGAGATTTCGGAGGCTTGGTTTGATCAAGCTGCTGAGTATTGGAAACAGGCAGTAGCACCTTCCCCCGGTAATTACATTGAAGCACAGAATCGGTTAAAAATTACGGGACGCTCTTCTTTGTTTAACTAATCCGTGGGGGGGAGCGGAGCGACATGAAACAGAAAGGTTAACAAATGGAGTTGATAGATAGAGGTTCCTGCTTGCTCGACATCGACTTTGCCACCCCTCTCCCTACCGAACGGATGATCAATCCTATCAAGTCCATTAGGCACTATTGGGTCGTGTAATAATACCATCAAACGCCTACCCCGCATAACTTCTTTATAGCAGTTGCTCGAGTTTCAAACTCAAGGGAAAAGGGAATAGATTACTACATGCTGGTAGAAACTCTAGTTCTTGGAAGTTTCGTATCTTCCGTTGGTAGGTTGTTGCTATCCCCTGTCCGAAGAGAGGAGAGTCCCGATGACTATTCGTTCGCCAGAACCAGAAGTCAAGATTATGGTGGAGAAGGATCCCGTGAAAACCTCTTTTGAGAGATGGGCCCAACCCGGACATTTCTCGAGAAATTTGGCTAAGGGTCCTAGTACCACCACATGGATTTGGAACCTACACGCCGATGCCCACGACTTCGATAGCCATACCAATGATTTGGAGGATATATCCCGTAAAATATTTGGTGCTCATTTTGGTCAGCTAGCCATTATTTTCATTCGGTTGAGTGGCATGTACTTTCACGGGGCTCGTTTTTCCAATTATGAGGCGTGGCTGAATGATCCCACTCATGTGAAACCTAGTGCCCAGGTTGTTTGGCCAATAGTGGGTCAAGAGATACTTAATGGAGATGTAGGTGGAGGGTTCCAGGGTGTGCAGATAACGTCGGGGTTTTTCCAACTTTGGCGAGCTTCCGGAATAACTAGTGAGTTACAGCTCTATTGCACAGCTGTGGGTGCTTTAATTTTTGCCGGATTAATGTTTTTTGCCGGTTGGTTTCACTACCACAAAGCTGCCCCAAAACTAGCTTGGTTCCAGAACGTTGAATCAATGCTAAATCACCATTTGGCGGGTCTATTGGGGTTGGGATCTCTAGCGTGGGCGGGACATCAGATACATGTTTCACTACCAATTAACCAACTATTAGATGCAGGAGTTGACCCCAAAGAAATACCCCTTCCTCACGAACTCATTCTTAATCGTGATCTTCTAGCTCAGGCGTATCCGAGTTTTGCGAAAGGACTGATCCCGTTTTTTACTCTTGACTGGTCAGAATATTCAGATTCTTCGACTTTCCGTGGAGGGTTGAACCCAGTGACGGGGGGTTTGTGGCTGACTGATGCCGCACATCACCACTTAGCTATTGCCGTCCTTTTTTTGGTAGCTGGTCACATGTACAGAACCAACTGGGGTATCGGACATAGCACAAAGGAAATTCTGGAAGCTCATAAAGGCCCCTTCACGGGTGAGGGCCACAAAGGTCTTTACGAAATTCTAACGAGTTCGTGGCATGCTCAATTAGCGATCAATCTTGCCATGCTAGGTTCTTTGACAATTATTGTGTCCCATCACATGTATGCAATGCCCCCGTATCCTTACTTGGCCACCGATTATGCCACACAACTTTCCTTGTTTACACATCATATGTGGATAGGAGGGTTTTTAGTAGTTGGTGCAGCTGCACACGCAGCTATTTTTATGGTAAGAGATTATGATCCAACTACTCAATACAACAATTTGTTAGACCGCGTCATTCGGCACCGCGACGCAATAATTTCACATCTCAACTGGGTCTGCATCTTCCTAGGTTTTCATAGCTTCGGTCTATACATCCACAATGACACTATGAGTGCTTTGGGACGTCCCCAAGATATGTTTTCGGATACCGCCATTCAGTTACAACCGATATTTGCTCAGTGGGTGCAAAATACTCACGCCTTGGCTCCCGGATCAACTGCACCTAATGCGGCGGCGGGTACTAGTTTAACCTGGGGTGGCAGCGACTTAGTTGCTGTAGCCGGCAAAGTTGCCATAGCCCCGATTCCGTTAGGTACTGCAGATTTTCTGGTACACCACATCCACGCATTCACGATTCATGTTACTGTATCAATTTTATTGAAAGGCGTTTTATTTGCACGTAGTTCCCGACTAATACCCGACAAGGCAAATCTTGGTTTTCGTTTTCCCTGCGACGGTCCCGGCAGAGGAGGTACCTGCCAAGTATCTGCTTGGGATCACGTCTTCCTAGGACTATTCTGGATGTACAACTCGATTTCAGTAGTTATATCTCACTTCAGCTGGAAGATGCAATCTGATGTATGGGGCAGCATAAGCGAACAGGGGGTGGTAAATCACATCACTGGGGGAAACTTCGCACAAAGTTCAACAACGATTAATGGATGGTTACGAGATTTTTCGTGGGCACAGGCTTCTCAAGTCATTCAATCATATGGTTCTTCGTTATCCGCGTATGGTCTTCTATTTCTGGGGGCTCACTTCGTTTGGGCTTTCAGTCTAATGTTTTTATTTAGTGGTCGCGGATACCGGCAAGAACTCATTGAATCCATTGTTTGGGCTCATAACAAACTAAAAGTTGCTCCCGTTACCCAGCCTAGAGCCCTGAGTATTATACAGGGACGTGCTGTGGGAGTAACTCATTACCTTCTGGGTGGAATCGCCACGACGTGGGCATTCTTCCTGGCGAGAATCATTGCAGTGGGATAATGGCTAGGAGGATTTGAGAAACATTACGGCATCAAGATTTCCACAGTTCAGCCAGGGTCTATCCCAAGACCCAACTACCCGTCGTATCTGGTTTGGTATAGCCACTGCCCACGACTTCGAGAGTCACGACGATACTACCGAGGAACGTCTCTACCAAAAAATATTTGCATCTCATTCTGGTCAATTAGCTATCATCTTTCTCTGGACCTCTGGGAATTTGTTCCATGTGGCTTGGCAGGGCAATTTCGAAGCATGGGTGCGGGACCCATTACACGTGAGACCAATTGCTCATGCCATTTGGGATCCTCATTTTGGTCAACCAGCTGTCGAAGCCTACACCCGAGGGGGGGCTGCGGGTCCAGTCAATATTGCCTATTCCGGTGTGTATCAATGGTGGTACACCATTGGTCTACGCAATAACCAAGATCTCTATACTGGAGCTATCTTTCTACTAGCTATTTCTGCTTCGTTTTTACTAGCTGGCTGGTTACATCTGCAACCTAAATGGAAACCAAGCATTTCTTGGTTCAAAAATGCTGAATCTCGGCTCAATCACCACCTTTCGGGACTCTTCGGAGTGAGTTCTTTGGCTTGGGCGGGGCATTTAGTCCACGTAGCTATTCCCGAAGCGAGAGGCGGACATGTTAGATGGGATAATTTATTGACTGCCACCCCGCATCCTCAGGGATTGGGGCCGTTCTTCTCGGGTCAGTGGAGTGTTTATGCGCAAAATCCCGACTCTAGTAGCCATTTGTTTGATAGCACTCAAGGAGCGGGAACAGCTATTCCGACCTTTTTGGGCGGATTTCACCCACAGACTCAAAGTTTGTGGCTAACTGATATCGCTCATCACCACTTAGCCATTGCCGTTGTGTTTATAATTGCCGGCCACACGTACAGGACTAACTCTGGTATTGGGCACAGTATGAAAGAGATTCTGGAGGCTCATATCCCTCCGGGAGGTAGGTTGGGCCGTGGACACAAAGGACTTTATGATGCGGTCAATAATTCCCTTCATTTTCAGTTGGGGCTCGCTTTAGCTGCTTTAGGGGTCGTCACTTCGTTGGTCGCACAACACATGTATGCTCTACCCGCTTATGCTTTCATAGCACAGGATTATACAACTCAAGCCGCGCTATACACCCATCACCAATACATCGCCGGGTTTATCATGGCAGGAGCCTTCGCACACGGAGCTATATTCTTTATCAGAGATTATGATCCGGAACAAAATAAAGATAACGTCTTAGCGAGAATGTTGGAACACAAAGAAGCAATAATAGCTCACTTAAGTTGGGCTAGTTTATTCCTAGGGTTCCACACACTAGGGCTTTACGTACACAACGACGTAATGCTAGCCTTCGGGACTCCGGAAAAGCAGATTCTTATTGAACCCGTATTTGCTCAATGGATTCAGTCTGCTCATGGTAAAACTTTGTATGGTTTCGATGTGCTTCTATCCTCGGCAGGTAGTCCGGCAAGTAATGCCGGTCGGGGCTTGTGGTTACCCGGCTGGTTGGACGCTGTCAACAACAGCAGCAACTCGCTATTCCTAACGATTGGGCCCGGGGATTTCTTGGTTCACCACGCCATCGCTTTGGGCCTACACACAACTACACTGATTTTGGTGAAAGGCGCATTAGACGCGCGCGGTTCCAAGTTGATGCCAGATAAAAAAGAATTCGGTTACAGTTTCCCTTGCGATGGTCCCGGCCGAGGCGGTACCTGCGACATCTCAGCTTGGGATGCTTTTTACTTAGCCGTTTTCTGGATGCTGAACACCATTGGATGGGTCACTTTTTACTGGCACTGGAAACACATAACCTTGTGGCAAGGCAATGCTGCTCAATTCAACGAATCTTCTACGTATTTAATGGGCTGGTTGAGGGATTATTTATGGCTGAACTCCTCGCAACTTATCAATGGTTATAACCCCTTCGGTATGAACAGTTTATCTGTATGGGCGTGGATGTTCCTATTTGGACATCTCGTGTGGGCTACTGGATTTATGTTTCCAATTTCTTGGCGCGGTTACTGGCAAGAACTCATTGAAACCCTAGCTTGGGCCCACGAACGGACACCCTTAGCAAATGTGATACGCTGGAAAGACAAGCCAGTCGCTCTCTCTATCGTTCAAGCAAGACTGGTGGGACTAGCCCACTTCTCCGTAGGTTACATATTTACCTACGCAGCTTTTCTAATCGCATCTACATCAGGTAAATTTGGCTAATTTTGGTTCGGTTGACTGCCAAATCATATATTTTCGCGTCAAGCTTACCCCCCCTCACTACCTCCCATACCCGAGCCGATTTTGAGACCGATTATCCATTTATCAATAATTAGAGATAGAAATTTGTTACTTCTTCTCCAGTTATTGGTAAATAAATTTCTGGTTGCAAGTTCAATTTGTTCTAAAGTAGTAATCCAATCCTGCTTACTGATTCATCAATTATGGCAAAGAAAAGTCTCATTGAGAAGGAAAAGAAGAAGGAAAAGTTGGTGAAGAAATATGAGATTACCCGCCAATCTTTGAAAAGACGGATTAGAAGTAGTTTGCCAATTCAGGATAAGCTAACTATTTCCAAAAGATTGCAATCTCTGCCGCGTAATAGTGCACCTGTTCGTCTCCGTAACCGGTGTTCCCTAACCGGACGACCCAGATCCAATTACCGAGACTTTGGCTTATCTAGACATGTACCTCGTGAAATGGCACATACTTGTGTGCTGCCCGGAGTATCGAAATCGAGTTGGTAGAAAAAGTTTTCTTCTACCTATCTCATAAATGATGTCTAATTCTCTGAATTAGACAGTTCTTTCTTATCATATTCAATGTAATTATTCAAGAGATGTATAATAATTACATTGGAGGCATTAACTAAGCGGGGTAGAGCAGCTTGGTAGCTCGCAAGGCTCATAACCTTGAGGTCACAGGTTCAAATCCTGTCTCCGCAAAGTAAACCATCAGATGTTTACCTACGTCAGTAGTACGATGCTTGGTCTTCGCCGCGAGCTCAGACTAATCAATTTATTTTCCACGTTTCACCGATTCATCGGATATAGGTTTCTTCAGATCGGAGATCGAGAAAGTCCAAGTCTCTCTATCAATTATTAGATTGGGAATACTTGATGCCACACGGCAGAATAAGAATTATCTAATTATTCCTTCCTTCTTCTCTTCCTATTTATTATACCTCCTCCTCTGAGCCTCTTCGTTCAATGGAGCATAAACCTATCTACCTAGAGATAGATAGATAGATAGATAGATAGATAAACAGATTTACAGGTTTATATCTAGATATACAAGTATAATTTAGGAACATAGCTATTTCGTGCTTTGGGTTAGACCTAGTCTCTTCCGTTTCATCAAGTTCCGATATTGCGACGAGAAGAAAACAGAAAAGGCGGGACGAAAACTGATGATGTGCCCAACAGAACTCAACCCAAAATTACTTCTGATCCGAGGCCCCTTTAACTCAGTGGTAGAGTAACGTCATGGTAAGGCGTAAGTCGTCGGTTCAAATCCGACAAAGGGCTAACCGATAAGTCGTCCGAAATCCAAGGATCAAGCTGTCTCAGTTTCACGGAAACGCCCGGGTCCGCGTGGTCCCGATGCAGGGGGAAAAGTAGTACTCCCTACTATTTCTAATGGAGAAAGTTAGAGTTTTGCAGAGATGTAATTATAATTTGGTGCAAAATTATAACCAACTGCCTCGAAATTAAATTTTTTAGTTAAATCGTTTCGTTTTCCATCGCGATTTCCGGCTTAGGTGGTATAGTTACACTGAGTAATGTGTCGCTCTTTGCAATATGAAAAAATCAGGTGGATATAATTTTTAATGCCGGGAACTTCTTTGTTACTCCTACCTTGGGAATTGAATGCGAATTCTCAATATCGATATATATAGATATATATCTATCGATATAACTATATCTATATATATATATTTCAATTTAAATAAAGAAAAAGAAAAATTACATAACAATCTTTTTACTGCTTATTTAGATAATTTTCCGTCACTAGCAAAAATCCTTCGAGTCTTTAGCACTCTTATTTGTCACCCCCCCCAATGCCTGAATACGATTTCGCTGCTGGGGTTTGGAACAGAGGAGGAACCACTTTGTCGGATGTTGAAGTTTATGACATATCCTCCGCTGGAGGTTAAACTGCGGCATGCCGCTACCCACTCTCGCTACTGGGGACCGAAAGAAAAGGCTTTCAATTTTCGCTGCGGATTGGTAAAATAAGTACCGAAATAATTTCAAAAAGGGGATGGATACCACACATATCTATCTATATCTAGATATATCTATCTATATCTATCTATATCTATATACATGTTACATATATATAGATAGATATAGATAGATGTAGATAGATGTAGCTCTTCACGCCGCCCTAGTATTTCTCTCCCTAGAGATTGATGGAAACGAATTTGTCTCCTGCTAGGTCGGATTCCCGAGGTACCGTCAGTGTGGCGGAGTGGCTAACAAAGTCTCGGAAGAAAAGAAAGGTCTACCCACTTCCCAAAAAACTGCGTAACAAACGAGATCAGCTCGGGATCAAGTAAGTAATAAAAAAGAGATGCCTGAAATTTAAAATTGGATGAAAAAGAGGGAAAAGAAAATGGAACAAAAGAATCGGCTCGGCATAGACAACAAAAAAGGGGGAGGGAGAGTAGAAAACTAGAAGCGAGGCGAAGAAACGGTTAAGGGCACGAAAAATCCCAAACTCCCGAGATTGGAAAATCTACCAGTCCCTCATTTAATAATTCCTGGGAGTATGCTGCTTCGGCAAATGACTTTTCGGAGGGACCAGTGTTGTAGTGGCCTATCTTACCGCGAAGGGACGGAACTACACCGCGTCGTGGCTCGAAGATAAAAAAAAAATAGGGGAACCCAGAAATCGTTTGAGGAGCTGAGTGAGGGAATGAATATGACCATTGCCATTGGAAAATCTTCCAAGGAACCGAAAGATTTATTTGATAGTATGGACGACTGGCTCAGAAGAGATCGCTTTGTCTTCGTGGGTTGGTCTGGCCTATTACTTTTTCCCACCGCTTACTTCGCTTTGGGCGGCTGGTTCACAGGTACAACCTTTGTCACTTCATGGTACACCCATGGATTAGCTAGTTCTTACTTGGAGGGATGTAATTTCCTGACTGCCGCGGTCTCCACCCCCGCTAACAGTTTGGCCCATTCCTTGCTTCTATTGTGGGGCCCCGAAGCGCAAGGAGATTTCACCCGTTGGTGCCAACTAGGAGGTTTATGGACCTTCGTCGCTCTTCACGGCTCCTTTGCTCTAATAGGTTTCATGTTACGCCAATTCGAACTTGCAAGGTCTGTGCAACTACGCCCCTACAACGCAATAGCTTTCTCCGCTCCAATTGCGGTTTTTGTATCCGTATTCTTGATTTACCCTTTGGGGCAATCCGGTTGGTTTTTCGCACCCAGTTTCGGCGTAGCCGCCATCTTTCGATTCATTCTATTTTTTCAAGGTTTTCATAATTGGACTCTGAATCCATTTCATATGATGGGGGTTGCGGGAGTCCTCGGTGCCGCCCTTTTATGCGCCATCCACGGCGCTACAGTCGAAAATACTCTATTTGAAGATGGTGATGGCGCGAACACATTCCGCGCGTTCAACCCAACTCAGTCTGAGGAGACTTATTCAATGGTAACCGCGAATCGTTTCTGGTCCCAAATATTCGGTGTTGCTTTCTCCAACAAACGTTGGTTACACTTCTTCATGTTATTCGTGCCAGTTACAGGTTTATGGATGAGTGCTATTGGAGTAGTTGGTCTCGCCCTGAATTTACGTGCGTACGACTTCGTCTCCCAGGAAATTCGCGCAGCAGAAGATCCCGAGTTCGAGACTTTTTATACAAAAAATATCTTACTAAACGAGGGTATCCGTGCCTGGATGGCAGCTCAGGATCAGCCCCACGAAAACCTTGTATTCCCCGAGGAGGTTTTACCCCGTGGAAACGCTCTTTAATGGAACCCTCTCGCTGGGTGGTCGCGATCAGGAAACCACAGGTTTCGCTTGGTGGGCTGGCAACGCCCGACTAATTAATCTGTCTGGTAAATTGCTTGGTGCCCATGTAGCTCATGCTGGCCTGATTGTCTTTTGGGCCGGAGCTATGAATTTGTTTGAAGTGGCTCATTTCGTATCAGAGAAACCTATGTATGAGCAGGGACTAATCCTACTTCCCCACCTGGCTACTCTGGGTTGGGGGGTGGGTCCCGGCGGGGAGGTAGTCGATACCTTTCCCTATTTCGTTTCCGGAGTACTCCATTTGATTTCCTCCGCAGTTTTGGGATTCGGGGGTATATACCACGCCCTGATCGGACCCGAAACTTTGGAGGAATCCTTTCCCTTTTTCGGCTATACTTGGAAAGATAAAAATAAGATGACTACAATTCTCGGTATTCATCTAATACTACTAAGTCTCGGAGCTTTTCTCTTAGTCTTCAAGGCACTCTATTTTGGAGGGTTGTATGACACATGGGCACCCGGGGGTGGAGACGTAAGAGAGATTACGAGTCTTACCCTAAGTCCTAACGTTATCTTTGGCTATCTACTGAAATCTCCCTTTGGGGGCGAAGGATGGATTGCGAGTGTGGATAATCTGGAAGATATTATCGGGGGACATGTATGGCTGGGATCCATTTGTCTTTTCGGTGGACTTTGGCACATATTAACGAAACCATTTGCCTGGGCTCGTCGCGCTTTCGTATGGTCCGGGGAAGCTTACTCATCCTACAGTTTGGGAGCCCTTTCCATTTTTGGCTTCACCGCCTGCTGCTTCGTCTGGTTTAACAACACAGCATACCCCAGCGAATTTTATGGTCCCACCGGTCCAGAAGCTTCTCAGGCCCAAGCTTTTACCTTTCTTGTCAGGGACCAACGTCTCGGTGCCAATATAGGTTCCGCTCAAGGACCTACTGGGTTGGGTAAATACCTGATGCGTTCCCCCACGGGAGAAATTATTTTTGGAGGCGAAACCATGCGATTCTGGGACCTTCGTGCTCCTTGGTTAGAGCCTTTAAGGGGTCCCAACGGTTTAGATCTCGGTAAGTTGAAGAGGGATATACAACCGTGGCAGGAACGACGATCTGCGGAGTATATGACTCATGCCCCCCTGGGCTCTCTAAACTCTGTAGGTGGAGTAGCTACCGAGATCAACGCCGTAAACTACGTATCTCCCCGGAGTTGGTTAGCTACTTCCCACTTCGTTCTGGGATTCTTCTTCTTCGTGGGTCATTTATGGCACGCGGGTAGGGCTCGCGCAGCCGCAGCCGGGTTTGAAAAGGGAATTGACCGCGATACCGAACCCGTTCTTTCTATGACACCCCTTAGTTGAAACTCGAAGACATATTGTTGAGGTGATGGAAAAGTGAGAAAAAGAATCTTCACTTCTTGTGTTTCTTCTTTTCGCCAGTAAACCAATATCTACTAAGTCTATGTCTCCACGTCAGTGCCGGACTCATTACATCCAGGTAAACTCTATCTATCTATCTATTTGAATAGATAGATAGATATCATCTTATTACCTGGTGATAGATAATACCAAGCTCTCTTCAGTTTGATGGGAGAAAATAAAATATTTCGTAAGACTAGTAATAACTGTCGCCCCTTCCGTCCAGTATTATTTGGTAGAAATAGTAGGAGAGAGAGGGATTCGAACCCTCGATGGCGTTTCATTGCCATGCCAGTTTTCAAGACTGGAGCCTTAAACCGCTCGACCATCTCTCCTCGACGAGGCAGATTTATCACCCGATATTCGGGGGTATCAATCACGTTTTTTAGGCACTTCTGGTAGGTTTTTCAGACACTTCTGGTAGGAGGTAAAAAGGTCATCAATATCTATTTATATGTAGATTTCGATGGATATCTTTTTCCTCTTCAACGATATTTCCTCACATCGCGAAAGGTACGGAGTGAAAATAATTATGACCGTGGAGTTATCGCAGATAATCATCCCGAATGTCGGAATTCAAACCAATTATAACTCAATCAGTACCTTATGAACTTTAAGGTAGTTAGTGGCGAAGGGGAGGTATTCGCGCCCCGTCAACGGGGTAAGTCGTGGCGAGGCGAGAGTTCCGTCGGATGAGGATTGGATGGTACGAACAACTTATTTCCTATGTGGAAACAATCAGAATTATGACTATCGCGTTCCAATTGGCTTTATTTGGATTAATCGCCATCTCATTCCTGCCAGTTGTGGGTGTCCCCGTCGCATTCGCATCCCCCGGTGGCTGGTCCAGCAACAAAAACATTGTCTTCTCAGGGGCTTCATTATGGATTGGATCAGTTTCTTTGGTAGGTATACCCAACTCCTTCATTTCCTAAATATTTGCTGCTTTGGTTCCTCCTCTCGTAATTCACCGTTACGAGTGGAGATGTCAAACGGGGGAGATTTACGCGCGTAGATGAGGGGCTACGACAAGAAGTTCATTTCAACAGCTGAGGGAGGGGAAGAAATATGCGAGGTCCTCTCGATAAATTCAGTTTCTCACGTATAAACTAAATACTTACGCGAGTTTCTTAGATATTGGGAAGCTATTGCAGTGTTAAAATGAAGTAGCAGATTATGCGGATATAGTTGAATGGTAAAATATCTCCTTGCCAAGGAGATGACGCGGGTTCGATTCCCGCTATCCGCCTATCCCGTGGAAAATGAGGAAATTACGTCACATATATATAGATATGCATAAACATTTCCATGGAATTTTTTAGTTCCCTTGGATGAAATGGAAAGGGAGCAAATGGTGAAAAAGAAACAAAATTTCGTTTTTTTTGACGAGGCAATTTTGTCTTTGTCGAGGTAGCCGTTTCGCTAGCAAATGCGTATCGTAGGTGAATCGCCCGGGGCGGGGGGGGGGAGGGGGGGAGCTAGCTACTTGCTAATGCTTCTGTCGGATAGTATACTTATTACTAATAGAATTGCTAGACGTCTAGAATCGCTATACGTCGATAATATAATCATCATATACGCTACTTGCTACCGAACATTCCGAACCGGATCAGTGCTTTTTCCTTTGCCCTTGCATTGGCGCTGCTCGCTAGTAGCTGGCGAGGGGCGATATAGTCAAGCGGTAAGACGGAGGACTGCAAATCCTTAATTCCCCAGTTCGAATCTGGGTGTCGCCTAACAGGGAAATCTTTATGTGTATAAAGATAAGTAACTAGATTTATTTAGTTTACTTGGATTTATTAATTTAGGTAGTTTTACCGGGGATCGTTTGCCGCGCCGAAATCGGATACAGGTTGAGGTGCTCTATAGCCTGTTATAGCCTACCACATTTCATGTGTCTCGATGCGTCACGCATAAACAATCCCAATTGAGTATATCATTAATTGATAACCCGAAAGTCCAAGTCGCCAAAATGTTTGAAGAGGCAAACATCAACCAGTACCATTGAAAAAAGAAACCTATCTATATATATATAGATAGGTTTCCACATACTCAGTATCTCTCGCTATTGGGGTATGCTATCAAGCAGGCAGGCGTCTGCTCCTCACTGACAACGTGTCTCAAGCTTCCTCAAGCTTTGCCTCGTATTTGGACTTATAAGTAATTAATAATTAGTAAAAATCGAGAGAGTGAATAGATAGGAATTACAACTACGGATTTAGTTACCATAGCTTGGGCTGCCCTGACGGTGATTTCTACATTTTCTCTTTCACTTGTAGTTCGGGGAAGAAGCGGATTGCGACAAACGGTTAACCAACCAGGTCTTTACTAGTCTGATTCGGGGGATACGCGTCGTTGTGGCGAGACCACCGATTCGTGTTTCCCCCACCCCATATTTAATATTTCGTTTCCGAGTAAAAGAGCCCGATGCAGCCGTTTCTTATTTAATTCATTTCTTCGATTCGAAGTATTAAAAATTGAAATAACAAATTGGATGAATTTAGTAATCCAGTCAACTGATTTTTTTCTCTTGCTATCGGAAAGAACCTATCCCGGTTGTTGCTAGTTCATCCCGTCGCTAATTCAAACTTCAAATCTCTTGTCTGACGTTATGACTGCACCCGGAACAAGAAACAGGAAATGAATATACGCTTGACATACACTTGAGATCAGACCTCCGGTTCGGATACCTCACTTCGTTTTGCTTGGTTTGCCTAAATTGATTCATCTCCTTTCGAGGGGTATACGGAGAAGTAAATCCGAGTGCTCTAGCCCAATACCTGATACTAATCGTTGGGTAGAACCCAGCTTTGTAACAAACGAGGGTGATCTAGTAGAAGTAGAAATTGATAGATCATTTTTTTGATCTATCAATTTTGGGCAATTCTATTCGGGAATGATGCGTGATACGTGGTAGGTGGAGGAATAGAAACAAGATAAAGAGGCATAGATTCCAATTGGCGTAAGGAGAGCTAATCAGGGGAGGACGCTGAGTTAACAGTAAGTTGCTACTAGCAACAACCGGGTAGCGTGAAAACTTCGTCCGGAATAAAAGTAGCAGTTTGCACATCGCTCCGTTTTGCAGCGAGCAAACAGTGTCCCCTACTTCTCCTCCTCCGATTCGCTCCTGCATATGAAGATTTGTTAACAAACAGGTAGTCGTTACCAATTACTAGTTATTCTGAGCGGCCGTTTGGATGTAAAGAATAGGTGGAGAAGCTGTTGGGATTGGAATAAAAAGTGCGGTAGCTACGAACGCAAGAATATTTACTTCCGTATTGGTTGTTCAAATCATCAATTGGAAAATAGCTCGAGTGGGTTTCATTGGATAAAACTCTCGGACTTCATTATGAACCATCTAGTTTTAATTAGTCGGGTCGACCGAATCTTTGGTTAGTCGCAGATAAAGGAAAAAAAAATCAAAGTCGAATCTTCAATATCGATTACATAGTATATCACGAAATGAAATCTCGAGAATACCTATTCTTCGTTTTCGCGCAGTAGCAGCCTACTCTTGACGCCTCCGCTTCGGATTAATTGATCAATCGCTGTAACTCATTTACTGTAGTTAAAGTATATAAAAAGTTTATTGGAATGATTAGTCTAACCCCAATCTAGATTGCTAGAAAAACTGGTCCCCTCATTACTTCCTTGCCACTTTCTTTGGATTGACAATTGGTAGGGAATACCCTTATTCTACCGAAAGGTAATCAGGCCCCCATCGTCTAGAGGCCCAGGACACCTCCCTTTCACGGAGGCGACGGGGATTCGAATTCCCCTGGGGGTATTCATCTCCTAAAAATATCATCGATCATATCGGTGAAATGTATTCTCACTTTCTTGTCGATTCCTACCCAATAATAGGGCTCAGCTTCGACTTGTCAGAAGTCGCTAACTCGGTGAGGCGAAACCGAAGCGTTCACAAATTATGGGTCGATGCTCGAGTGGTTAATGGGGACGGACTGTAAATCCGCTGGCAACGCCTACGCTGGTTCGAATCCAGCTCGACCCAAGTCCGAGGCTGTAGATTGAACTTTGAACTGGTGCATCTCGTTAGAGTTTATCGGGATTGACGGGTCTCGAACCCGCAACTTCCGCCTTGACAGGGCGGTGCTCTAACCAATTGAACTACAATCCCAGTAATTAATTTGATTTGAGTCTATGTATCAATTGCCTCAGAGTCAACGCTGAGTCAGTGATCTTTTTTACTTTCTTCGGGGGAAAGGGGGAGAGGGGTGGGGATGTCCCCGCTTCGACCGATAGTCGCAAGAAGTAGCTAGATCTATCTACCATTAGATCGGCAATGATTTTTACACGGGTGTAAAATGTTTCCGAAACCTAACCCTTTTCTAGCGAGTAGCTTCTTTTTGTAGATTTGAGCTAAGCTTGAAGTGGCTGATGACACGAAATTGCTATCAACGTAAAGGAGAACATCCGTATGTTTTTTCAAGCTTTCCTGGTAATCAAAATTACTGGTGTGATATAATTGCCAAACCTACTTCACTGCCACGTATCTCTGTATCTCTTAGTTTTTTCTTCATCGACCGTTACCTCAATTTTGGATACGTAAGTATTTCGACCAATTTCGATACAAAACGACTTGCTTAATCAGGAGGTACGTAGGTTTACAAAATCTGGATCGCACAGACGTCTTTTGCTCACAGCTTAGCTTATGAAAAAGATTTAATAACTTCGTAGCTTTCTCCACACTTCTCTCGTTTATTCGTCGCCATACCTTCATCCGCAAATGGTTGTGGATAAAAAAAAACAGATAATAAATTGATTTCAAATTATTGGGAGGCTACTAAGTGAAGTGCCCTATACATAGAAAATTGGAAGTACAGAAATCTAATCAATATGTTTTTAATTGAGGATGGGTCTCGATGTATCACTTTATTGGAAGGAAATAGAAATATGCCCGTACTACCAGAACTTGCACAAATTCAATTTGAAGGATTTAATCGATTTGTTCACGAAAGATTGCTTGAGGAACTTGAAAATTTTCCGAAAATTGAAGATACAGATAAGGAAGTTGAATTCTGACCTATTGGTGAACGGTACCAATTGACGCAACCTTCAGTCGAAGAGAGAGATGCCGCGTATCAATGTGTCACATACTCATCCGATCCATATGTACCAGTTTAATTGACTCGTAGTGAAGATGGAGTGGTGCAAGAAGAAGACGTCCGGCCCGGATCTATTCCTTGGATGAATTCTAAAGGGACATTCATTATCAACGGGGTTGCCAGAGTTTCAGTCAATCAAATTTTGAGAAGTCCCGGTATTTACTACAACCGGGAATCCGATCAAAAAGGAGTTTCCGCATATACTAGCACTGTAATTTCGGATCGGGGAGGGAGATTCAAACCAGAAATGGATAGGAAAGAAAAAATTTGGGTTCGCATTAGCAAAAAGAAAAAAATATCCATTTCGATCTTATTAGTAGCTATGGGGTTGAGCAAAAAAGATATTTCGAAAAATGTTCGTTACCCCAAGATTTTCCCAAATATATTGAAGAAGCAAGCGGGGGCCGTTGAATCGTCGGAGGATGCTATAGCAGAACTTTACAAACACCCATACTCCGCTACAGACGCGGATATCTCATTTTCGGAATCTATATTCAAGGAGTTATAGAAGAGGTTTTCTCGGCATAGATGTGAGTTAGGGCGGATTGGTCGACGAAATCTAAACATCAAACTAACTCTTGATGTACCTGAAGCGGAACATTTTTTGCTACCCCAAGACATATCAGCAGCCGCAGATCACTCGATAGAAATCAGCTACGGAATAGGCAACCTCGACGACATAGATCACCTGAAAAATCGACGTGTTCGATCCGTAGCGGATTCGCCTCAAGAGCAATTGAAATTGGCCCTAAACCGTTTGGAAAATTCGATTCGACAAAATCTCTCTAGGGCCGTTAGGCGCAAACGCGCGATGACGCCCCGGGGATTAGTCACGCCTGCACCAGTAATAGCAACTTTCAAAGAGTTTTCTGGATCACACCCCCTATCACAATTTCTAGACCAAACCAACCCATTATCAGAAATGGTTCATAAACGAAGATTAAGCTCCGTAGGTCCCGGCGGGTTGACACGTCGAACCGCCAGTTTCCAAGCTAGAGATATTCATTTTAGTCATTATGGCCGTATCTGCCCGATCGAAACATCGGAAGGCATGAATGCTGGCCTTATTTCGTCACTAGCTATTCAGGCGGAAATTAGCAATTCCGGCTCTTTGCAGAGCCCGTACCTTGAAATGTCGGAATCATCTGAAAAGGAGCAACTAATCGATTCATCTCCCACTGAAGATGATTGCTACCGAATAGCAACTGAGAATTCATTAATATCCCAATGGAGAACTAGAGAGAAGGAACTCATACCGGTTCGATATCAACAAGAATTTCTCAGCGTCCTTTGGGAACAAGTTGATTTCCGAAGCATCCACCCCTTACATTATTTCCCTATCGGAGCTTCTCCTATTCCATTCATTGAGCATAATGATGCGAACTGCGCCTTAACGGGTTCTACCATGCAACGTCAAGCGGTTCCACTGGTTAATCCCGAAAGATGCTTTGTAGGGACCGGGTTAGAGAGTTAAGTAGCTTCAGATTCAGGAAGTGTAGTTGTATCCGGACGAGAAGGATAAATCCGATATATTGATGGTGATACAATTGAACTATCATCAATCGATGAAGCAACAGGCAGTGATGCGGCTTTACGTGTTATAAGCAACGAATTGAAGATATATGAGCGTTCCAACGGTAATACCTGTATACACCAAAAGTCTACGGTTTCGGCGGGAGAATTACCGAAACGCGGGGAAGTCATCGCGGATGGGGCAGCAACCGCCAGGGGGGAATCAGCTCCAGGTAGAAATATCCCAGTGGCCTACATGCCGTGGGAAGGATACAACTTTGAAGATGCGGTGTTGATTAGTGAACGCCCAATATACGAAGACATCTCTACATCTTTTCACATTGAGAGACACGAAGTTGAAGTTTGCGTAACAAATCAGGGTCCTGAAAAAGTTACCAAGCAAATACCTCAATTGGATAGTCATACGCTTCGACACTTAGACGATAATGGGCTCGTGGAATCGGGATCTTGGGTAGAGGCGGGAGATGCCTTGGTGGGTAAACCAACGCCCCAAGAGGGGGCAGATTCATCACGTGCTCCAGAGGGGAGATTATTACAAGCCACTTCTGGTATACAACTAGTTAACGCAAGAGAAAGCTGTCTCAAAGTTCCGATTGGTGGAAGAGGTCGAGTCACTGACGTCAGGTGGGTCTACCCTGAAGACGACACTTCGAACGATTCAGAAGTCATTCATATTTATATACTGCAAAAGCGTAAGATACAAGTAGGTGATAAGATAGCTGGTAGACATGGAAATAAAGGTATCGTGTCAAAAGTATTACCCAGACAGGATATGCCTCATTTGCAAGATGGTACACCAGTCGATATGATATTAAGTCCTTTAGGAGTACCTTCATGAATGAATGTGGGACAGATTTTCGAATGCCTACTTGGGTTAGCCGGGGAGTTTTCAGAAACCCATTACCGCATAGTACCCTTTGATGAGAGGTACGAACGGGAAGCCTCTAGAAAACTAGTATTTTCAGAACCTTGTAGAGCAAGTGCAAGTACTCGTAATCCGTGGTTATTTGAACCCGATCACCCCGGAAAGAGTCGATTGATCGATGGACGAACGGGTGATCCCTTCGCGCAACCCATCACAACTGGGAAAGCTTATATGATGAAATTGATTCATCAGGTCGACGATAAGATTCATGCACGATCCAGCGGACCTTACGCACTTGTTACGCAGCAACCTCTCAAGGGGAGATCCAGACGAGGGGGACAGCGGGTTGGAGAAATGGAAGTCCGGGCTTTGGAGGGTTTTGGCGTGTCTTACACGTCGCAAGAAATGCTTACAACTAAATCGGATCATATTCAAGCTCGTTACAAGGTACCTAGTGCCATTATGACCGGAAAACCTGTTTACAAAACCAATACCGTTCCAGAGTCTTTCCGATTGCTAGTTCGGGAGTTACGTTGCATGGGTTTAAATCTGGAGCACAACTTTATAATTGAAGAAGATTTGGAGAGGGAGAGTGAAAATATCTGATATCCAATTGAAACTTCTCTCATGAATAATCAATCAAAACTTTTTCTATTATGATTCATCGAGCTAATTATCAACAGCTTCGAATTGGACTGGCTTCCCCCGAACAGATTCGCGGTTGGGCTGAGAGGGAGTTACCCAATGGAGACGTCGTCGGGCAAGTTGATCAACCTCATACGTTGCATCACAAGACTCATAAACCAGAGAGAGATGGCTCATTTCGCGAAAGGATACTCGGGCCCATAAAAAGCGGCGTCCGCGCGTGTGGAAACTATCGATCTGCCGGTAACGGAGAGGAGTATTCCAATTTTTGCAAACATTGCGGAGTTGAGTTTACCGATTCCCGGGTTCGAAGATACCGAATGGGATACGTCAAACTTGCATGTCCGGTGACCCATGTGTGGTTTTCAAAACGAATCCCTAGTTATATTGCAAATCCACTCGCCAAACCTCTTAAAGAACCAGAAAGCCCAGTATATTGCGATGCGTGACTCGATTGTATGTGTTGATCATTACAGATTGGCTATAAGCTGCCATCCCGTGCAAAAGCGGGAAGCCTCTGACCGACATGTCCCTCGCGTCGATCGAGGAATATTGTCTAACTCGGGATAGAAACTACCGCGTACAGAATGGGGACCCCCTCCATGGTTAATTTTTGGCAAAAAATCCAGCGATTGGGCTTCGTTATAATTCCTCCTATTTCAGTTGATAGAATAAAATTCAAGTGCTTTTTAACACAATCCTTTGGTTCTCTTCCCCCCCCCCCCTTTCAGAAAAAACTTTCCAGATAGTATTTTCTATTTGTGGTTATGAAAATTCAATCATCGCATCGATTTTTCTATTCAATTAAATTAGTAGCCATCGAAGTGGAGTGGAAACCCAAAGAGGGAAGTGATCGCATTGGGAACAAGGAAAATATCTCCAGGCTACGACTAAATTGAGAAATAAATATCGAAGGAAAAAACGACTTCTCTCTCGGTAGATCGCTCAATACGGAGGGTCCAAGACTACTCGAGAAAAACAAGAAGTTGAGACCCGAGTAATGAGCAACTACCTCATCTTCGACGAGACGGTATTACTACGTCTCAGAGACGTCAAATTGTTTCAATTTCACGCCTAGTTACTTGAGCCGGATGAGAGGAAACATTCGTGTCCGATTCTAAGGGGGGGGGGGCACCGCCCGACCTATCCCAATCTTTTTCTTGCTAGGCCCGTGGCCGAAAGGCCCAACCTATTAAGATTGCGGGGTTTGTTCAATTACGAAGACCGATCCTGGAGAAACATGCTTCCCATCTCTCTTTCCACTCGAAATTATGAAACGCTTCAAGGGAACGAAATTGCCACTGGGGGAGATGCCGTCAAAAAAGGATTAACTAGTTTGGATCTGCAAAGTGTCATGGATCGTGCACATTTGGAGTGGCAGGCGCCGGCGAAGCAAAGGCCTGTTGGGAATGAATGGGAAGACCGAACAATTCAAAGAAGGAAAGATCTTTTGGTCAGACGGATGAAATTAGCCAAGGATTTCTTACGGACGAATCTAAAACCGGAATGGATGGTTTTAGATCTCTTGCCGGTTCTTCCACCTGAATTGAGACCAATAGTTGAATCGTATGAAGGCGAATTAGTTACTTCCGACCTTAATGAGCTTTACAGAAAGGTAATTCATCGAAATAATACTCTTGCTGAATTCTTATCGGGGAGTGAATTCACGCCGGAGGGACTAATCGTCTGTCAGAAAAGACTTATTCAAGAAGCCGTAGACGCTCCCATTGACAATGGTATACGTGGGCAACCAATGAGGGATATCAATAACAGACCCTACAAGTCATTTTCAGAGGTTATTGAGGGCAAAGAAGGACGATTTCGTGAAAATTTGCTCGGAAAACGGGTTGACTATTCGGGTCGCTTCGTTATTGTTGTAGGCCCATCCCTTTCGTTACATCAATGTGGATTACCCCGAGAAATGTCAATCGAACCTTTCCAAGTATTTGTAATTCGTAACTTGATCGGATGACATCTAGCTTGTAATCTACGAGCGGCTAAAGGTATGATACGAAAAGAAGATCCCATTATATGGGAAGTTCTTCGGGAAGTTATGCGGGGTCATCCCATACTGCTGAATCGAGCACCTACTTCGCATAGGCTGGGTATACAAGCATTTCAACCCATTTTAGTAGAAGGACGTGCCATTCGTTTGCATCCATTGGTTCGTGGGGGGTTTAACGCAGATCTCGACGGAGATCAGATGGCCGTTCATGTGCCCCTATCTCTCGAAGCTCAGATTGAAGCTCGTCTTCCGATGTTTTCGCACATAAATTTGTTATCCCCTGCTACGGGCGATTCTGTATCTGTCCCAAGTCAAGACATGCTTCTCGGTCTTTATGTACCAACAATTGAGAACAAGCAAGGAATCTATGGAAACAGACATTCCGTTTTCTTCTTGGGAGGGGGTGACGTCCACCCCGCCGGGATACCCTGTTTCGGTAGTTACTACGACATACTCAGGGCCAAGGAATCGAATCAAATCGATTTCTGTAGTTTCTTGTGGCTTCGGTGGAAAACTAATTTGGAAATGATTAGTTCGAAAATTCGTGAATTACCTGTTGAATCTCAACATGAATCCTTGGGAACCTCTCTTCACTCTTACGACAGTTACCGGATTAGAAAGTGTAGGAGGGGGTATATCTCAAGTATATATGTACTTACCACGGCTGGTCGCATTTTGTTTAATCAGCAATTGAGGGAGGCGATGCAGGGTGTGTCAAAAGCCTCTTCGTGTGCTAATTCGTCCGTACCGGATGTGGTAACACAAGGCGAAATGGCTATATCTAGCCGCAAAAATGAAGAATGAAAAATCTTTTATATATAGATATATTTAATAAATATTTATTAAATATTTATTAAATATTTATTAAATATTTATTAAATATTTATTAAATCGCTTAATTTCAAATTATTGATTAGTAAATGTTAGATGTTGCGGTATAAAAAGATATATAAGGTGAGGTTTTTATAATGACGGATCAAACCGAATTGCCGTTCTGCAATAAAGCAATGGATAGAGTTGCGATGAGGCGACTCATCGGCAAGTTAGTCGTTTGTTTTGGAATTGCATCTACAACAAATATTTCGGATCAAGTTAAGATTTTGGGTTTTCAACAAGCTACCAAAGCATCTGTCTCGTTGGGCATCGACGACCTCCTAGCAGTACCATCCAGAGGATGGCTTGTACAAGACGCTGAGAAATAAGGTTACGTCTCAGAGCAGCATTATCGTTACGGAAGTCCGCATGCCGTAGAGAAATTACGTCAATCAATTGAAGCCTGGTACGCTACAAGCGAATGTCCAAAACGAGAGATGAATCCAAGCTTCAAAATGATCGACCCTTTAAATCCAGTCCACATGATGTCTTTTTCGGGGGCCCGAGGAAGTATATCCCAAGTTCATCAGTTGCTTGGCATGAGGGGATTGATGTCGGATCCCCGGGGACAAGTAATTGATCTACCCATTCGAAGAAACCTTCGCGAAGGCCTATCTCTAACGGAATATATCATTTCTTGCTATGGTGCCCGCAAAGGGGTTGTGGATACCGCCGCTCGAACCTCTGACGCTGGATACCCAACACGCAGACCCGTTGAAGTGGTCCAACACATTGCTGTACGCAAAAAGGACTGCGAAACTACCAAAAGCATTGCTTCGCTGAATATCGCCGAAGATAAACGAGAATCTATTAGAACAGTATCATATCAAAAATTGGTTGGACGTGTGCTGGCAGAGAACGTCTATTGGGACGTTAGATGTATCGCCACCCGTAATCAAGATATCAGTGATGGACTGGCTAGTAACTCAGTAACATCGGCGCAGCCAATATATGTGAGATCTCCTTCGACACGTAAAAGCATTTCCCGGATTTGTCAGTGGCGTTACGGTCGGAGTCTTGCTCATTACGATTTGGTAGAATTGGGGGAAGCTGTTGGCATCATTGCGGGTCAATCCATTGGGGAACCGGGAACTCAATTAACATCAAGAACTTTTCATACAGGTGGGGTATCTACGGGCGATATCGCAGAATACTTACGAATTCCGTTTAATGGGCTTATTAATTCCGATGGGAGGCTGGTTTATCCCACACGTACGCGACATGGGCATCCTGCTTGGACGTGTCGAAATGATTTATCCGTTGCTATCAGGAGTTGCGGCGCTATACGCGATTTTGTCGTCCCGGCCCAAAGTCTACTTATGATTCGAAACGGTCAGTATGTCGAAGCACAGCAAATCATCGCGGAAGTACGAGCCAAAGAGTTTCCCCTTAAGGAACGTATCCAAAAAGCTATCTATCCAAATTTAGAGGGAGAAATTCACTGGAGTAAATTTGTGTGGCATGTCAGCGACTGCATAGACAATCCCATTCGTGTCGTACGCGAGGCGGGCCATATCCGGATTCTTTCAGGAGCTTATAGCGATTCCGACGAAAGCTATTTGTTTCATAAAGATCGGGATAGAGTCGGTATCAAACCCAACTCGATCGAAAAGAGGTGCGATTGCTTTGAGGGAATTGGCAAGGAAGAAGTTGATGCCGCCAACTGCGAAGGTTCCCAAAAAAGTATCCGAGAATTTGGAATCGATTCGAAATGTTTTTTAAATTGGTCGAAACCTCCAACATCTAACTATATCCTATCTAATATCAAAGTGGAGCGGTCCGAAAAAACTGAATCCGTTTCTCTGTTGTTGGAAAGACAACAAGAAAATTTTGACGAATCACGTTTCGCAAATATTGATGTTCAATTAAACAGCATTTTGGATGGAAGTGATATCCTCGCCATCTACGAAAAATTCGGGTATCAAACTGGTGTTTCGGGGATTATGAGATATGGTACCGTAGAAGTTGAACCCATTGATAGAAAGAGATTCCCCTTTAGCGGTAGGGCGGAAGAAACGACTTCTGGCTCGTGGTATAGAGTAGTCAGGGGAGGCAATTCCTTTGTAATTCCCGAGGAGGCTTATACTATATATGAACCTCTAGCATCTATTTTGGTAACAGATAATACTTTTGTAGAAGAAGGCACACGAATAACTGATACTGTTAGTAGTAAAGTAGGTGGACTAATCCGAATCGAAAAGACATTAACAAACGGTATTACGGTAAGAGTATTACCCGGATATATTCACAACCCGGGGAAGGCAACTAGTATACAGAGACGAAATATTAATCTAATAGAGTCAGGTAATATGATTCTTAGTGGAATCCAAACTAGGGGTTGGGTTTACCCCCAATCGGTTACACTTCACAGGAGAAGAAAGACCTCTGTCCCGGTAAGACCAGTTGTCAAATACGATGTATCTAGCGATTCCTTGTCGCAAGGAGTCTTCTGTGCTGATAAGCCGAAAACGCAGAAATGTACGAAAGCTCAAACCCTTCTATGTATCTCCCATGGAAATGGTGAGGAAATCAAAATGATTAACCACACGACTCTTCAATTAATTCGAACTTTCTTAGTGGCTGGGTGGCGGAGACACTTCCACGAGACCCCCCCTACGAAGAAGAATTATTTACCTCTCACCAGTGTGCGAATCAGTAATCTCTTTAGTACTTTTCTTCAGGTTAATTCGGTGGCGTACCCCCCCCCCGCACGGAGGCTCGGAGTCAGTCAGGCTTCCCAAAATTTGGTGTCTGTCGACAAGCCCTTTCTCGCTCGGGTCAATTTATCCAACGACGGCAATGATTTAGCTCCCAAATATCGGAGCATTACTGTTCATTCGGTGCCGGAACGTGGTATATCTTTCTTAACTTTGTCACCGCTTGACTTTTATCGCACCAATTCCTTCGCTGATTCAGGCAGTAATAGCTACAAGAAAAGAGTTGGAAAATACTTCCCCCGATCAGAATCGGGTATAGGCGGCTCGTACGGGAGTCCGAAAAACGTTTCATTTAGTTCCGAATATGAATCTTTCTCGGAAAAGTATCCGAATCTAAATATTAAGGAGAGGTCAGTTAAATTTGAAAGATCGAGTTTCACTTGTTGTCAATTAAATTTTGAAGAGGTAGGTTTATCGGGGACTTCATACGCAACTTCCCTTTCTTCGGCTATCTCCCGTTTGCCACTGAGTGGCAAAGCTTCCCCCTCCAGAAATTATTTCACCGATTATTCGACAGATACATATCCAACAGATACGCCGGACCACCGACATCGGTATCTAATTGATGAAACCAAATTGACATTGAAATGTGCTACAAATACTTCTTCCAATAGATTTTCATTGGAAAAGCCAATTCGTCCGACACCGAAAATTCTCAGTCGGGGAATCTTATTAATTAATCTGGGACTATTAATCAACGAAAGTCGATATTTCTGTGGAGGTAATTTATTTCTGCAGTCTGGTCAGGTCGTAGCCATTCACCGAGATTACTTACTAGTCAGAACTGGTAGGACCCTGCTGGCGACCCGGGGAGCAACTCCCCACAAGATATCTGGAGACATCATTGGGGAGGGAGATACGTCAATAACATTACCATATGATAGATTGAAATCTGGAGACATTACTCAGGGTCTTCCGAAGGTTGAGCAGCTGCTGGAATCTCGTTCCATCGCTTCTATCCCAGCAAGAATCGAAGATCTTTTTGGGAGATGGAATCGGGGTATTACGAGATTAATTGGGAACCTCTGGAGCCACTTTCTAAGTGCCGGAACAAGTATGGAACGCCGCCAACTGATTCTAATTAACGAAATTCGAGAAGTTTACGAATCTCAAGGGGTACAAATATCCGACAAACATCTAGAAATTATTATTTGGCAACTGACATCGAGGGTTGTAGCGTCGGAAGACGGAATAACCAGCGTCTTCCTTCCCGGGGAGCTTGTCGAGTTGTCACAGGCGGAACGGATGAATCGCGTATCAAAGAGACCGATTTTCTATGAACCTATTATACTGGGAATGACAAAGGCATCTCTTAATACTACTAGTTTTTCATCAGAGGCGAGTCTTCAAGAAACTACGCGAGTATTGGCCAAAGCTGCTCCCCGCGGTCGAATTGATCGGTTAAAAGGATTGAAAGAAAACGTTATTCTTGGTGACGTCGTCCCCGTCGGAACAGGTAGTCCAGAAATTGTTTGCCAACTAGAAGTGAATAAACGAAAAAGATTTCATTCGGCAGTAGATAGCAATAGCAAGAACCCAAATTGGCGGACAAAATATGATCTACGTGGTTACCGCGAGAAGCGAAATATCGACCCTAATCTATTCATTCATAAGGGATTGAGCCGATCCCTCCCTTATCTTAATCTTGAGATAAGATAAGATAAGATAAGGGGTTACCCAATACTAAATGAAATTTTTGCACGTTTCAACCCGCAAAATTGATCACCAGATTGTAATAATTTATCAAATTTAGTTAAAATGAAACAAATTTACAGCTTTCTATACCTGAGGGGAAGATGCAACATAAAAATCGGAATATTGGGTTGGAAGGAATGATGGCAGCGGGGATCCACTTCGGTCACCAAACCCAGAAATGGAATCCCAGGATGTCACCTTATATATCTACAGAACGGAAGGGTGTTCATATCCTCGATCTAACTCAGACTGCTCGTCTTTCATCTGAAGCCTGTGATTCGGTATTTGATGCAGCAGCGGAGGGAAAGGAATTCCTAACGGTTGGTACGAAACATCAAGTAGCTGATTTGATAGCATCAGCCGCAACGAGATCTCAATGTCATTATGTAAATGAAAAATGGTTAGGCGGTACGTCAACAAATTGGTTCACCACAGAAATGCGTCTTCGTAGGTTTCAATACTTACAAAACGGAGAAGATACAGGAGGGTTCGACTGACTTCCGAAGAAAGAGGCGGCGATTTTGAGGGGGTAACTGTTTAAACTAAAAAAGTGTCTAGGCGGAATTCGATATATGTCAGATTTACCCGATATTGCGACAATTACTGATCAACACGAATAATCTATCGCCCCTAAGGAATGTATTACCCTAGGTATTCCCACAATTTGCGTTGCCGATACAGATTGCGATCCGGATCTTGTAGATATCCCAATCCCCGGCAATGACGACGCGCGACCTTCAATCCGATGGATATTGGACAAACCGACATTAGCCATTTGTGAAGGTCGTTCGAACTCAAAGTTCTCCGAGGTAAATTAACGGGTGGCGGGGCTGAGAATTGCCTCGACGACTCGTAACGAAAAGGGATTTGTAACATAATTCCACAATTGGGGATATCGCCTAATTCCACCAAGAAGTAACTTGCTTCTGCTATTTTGGAATAAAGAATTTGTAGCGATCACCTTAAATATTTTAGATAAATTTATCTGTTGAGAGGGGGGTATTACGCACATCGAGCAACTCCGAATTTATGAGATTGATTATCTGTATCAAGTATCGACTGTAGAAGTAGGCTAACACTCCTATTGGCAAATAGGAGATTTCCAAGTTCATGCGCAGGTTCTCGTAACTTCCTGGGTTGTTATCGCCTTGTTGCTGGCTCTACCTATTGTAGCCACCAGGAATCTGCAAGTCATACCGACTGGCAGCCAGAATTTCATCGAATATGTTCTTGAATCTATTAGGGATTTAACTAGGACCCAGATGGGGGAAGAGGAATACCGTCCCCGGGTTCCATTTATTGGAACGATGTTTCCATCCATTTTTGTTTCCAACCGGTCTGGTGCCCCGTTTCCTTGGCGAATCGTTCAGTTACCTCATGGGGAGTTGGCTGCACCTACCAACGACATCAACACTACTGTTGCGTCAGCCTCGCTTACATCAGTAGCACATTCCTATGCAGGTTTACGCAAGAGAGGTTTTGGTTATTTTGGTAAGTATATCCAGCCAACTCCGGTACTACCACCTATTAATATTTCGGAAGATTCTACCAAACCCCCATCACTTAGTTTTCGACTGTTTGGAAATATTTCGGCTGACGAGTTGGTAGTAGCTGTTCCCGTCTCCCTAGTACCTTCAATTGTTCCTGTACCCATGACGCCTTCAGGATTATTTACAAGTGCCATACAGGCTTTGATTTTCGCCACTCCGGCTGCAGCTCACATTGGGGAATCCACGGAGGGTCATCATTAATTTGGTTGGGTTGAGTCATTCCAAAAGAATATAGTAACCACGAAATACTTTTTTTGAGAACCATTCATTGGGTCGCTGTAGTGGAAAAAAATCGTTTCCGTGGTATCATGCTACAACAGTACAAGATCCGTGTTGTCTCCTCCTCCCCCCCGGATAGCGATGAGAAAGACGAGCGGGAGGAGGGGTTAATAACTAGAACTCCCGCATGGCCTCCAAATTGAATTTGAGCCATTTAAAGTTTTGAATAGGGAATAAGTATTGATTTTCACCGCCAAGCTCAGATTATTGAAAAGGAATACACAAGGTATTTGAAAAGCGATTTATGTCGTTTTTGCGTTTCCCATTTGAACCGGTTTAGATCTCAGTTGGATCCATGTCACAGTATGTCAAATGAAGCGATTAGATATTACTTGCATTAAAATTGGGATAGACATGTTTCGGTAGATAATAATTAGTATTGCCAAATACTCAAATTTCTTCGATCCAATTTTATTAAATTAGGCGGGAGGTAGCACCGATCGACGTAGAAAGTAGATGCGTCCTTTTCATACTTCATTATTTCCCCGGATTCAACATTAAGTATACGGGTATTATGTTATACCATATTACTAGTTTTGATCAGATTCATGTAGAATTGATTTCCCGATTAGCGTTCACTAGAAAGTCTTCGTTGTGCCGAGTCTAGTTAGTACCCAGCGAAACAATATTGACTGACGTAAATAAATTAAGAGGAGACTAATACGAACCCATTGATTTCTGCTGCTTCTGCTACTGCCGCCGGGTTAGCTGTAGGCCTCGCCTCAATTGGCCCGGGTGTCGGCCAGGGGACTGCTGCGGGTCAGGCAGTCGAGGGTATCGCGAGACAGCCAGAAGCAGAAGGCAAGATACGAGGTACTTCATTGTTGAGTTTAGCTTTCATGGAAGCTTTGACAATTTACGGATCAGTTGCAGCTCCAGCTCCGTTATTTGCCAATCCATTTGTTTAACCTGTTTGTAACAGGAAGTAGCCTGGTGCACCCCCCCCCCTTCCCTTCCCTAAACTGTTTCCGAATCAGTGGTGAGCCGGGAGGGAGGGAGGGGCTTGGTAGGAAGTTGCTGCTCCGCCTACCCAACCGAGTACCTGCCGCGTCTAGTTGTAACTCCCCCTCTCTCCACCAAACTAGAAAGTTTTGACGAATCGGGTAAACCAATATAAGTCGCCAAAATTAATGACTCGGAAAATCTTGTCCCCATCCCGATTTTATTTTGATTCTTCGGAATTCGGAATTTGTCACCCCCCCCCAGGCCGGACCAGAAGTTGTTTAAATCTTGCAAAACCTTCCAGGAGGGAAAGGATTACGAGAAGTGTAAGTGAGATCGTTGCTCCCTCAAGTGATTGGACTCTTGCCGCAAGTATTGGCTTAAATACCAATATCTTGGAGATAAACTTAATTAACTTAATTTTAGTGCTAGGTATATTGTTTTACTATGGAAAGGGGGTGTGTGCGAGTCGTATATCCGAGTGGGATAACTGTTTTCTCCAGTTGCACCCGAAAATGCAAAACCCCGACGAATTCCCTGTAAATAAATGTTATGCAAGAACCGGAGCATTCCGTGTAATCGATGAAACTTTCACTTCCATTGACCGATTCTCGGGACTGTCGTCAATATGGTTAAAGCCAAATTGCTTAAAGTCTTAGCAAAATTAGGGTTTTCTTTCCCCTACCGCGTAAGCCAAATCGCGACTGGAAACGCATCATTCGGTATATGACGCTCATATCAAGAATACTTCGATTTGTACCATTTCTCGAGATAAATACCTAATATAGGTAGATATATAGATAGATATCGAAGTTGATTTAGCTCAATCTTCTTCAATTTGCTGAATAGACAACCCATACAAGATGAATACTACTCGGAAAAAGCGGCTCTCAAATAATTACCAATTATCTGGGAGAGCCCCCAATTTTTTTTTTCCCTTTCAAATATTGATTACTCAATTCAAGCCTATTCGAGATGAATCTTATTAGTTGATAGAGGAGAAGGAGGCGAGCCCGCGTGTGAAAGCATTATCTGTTGGATTCTACCGATTTACTGGTAGAAACGAAACGGGCAGGAAAGCCGAATGGATCAAAAAATCCACGTTCGGTTTGGGAAGAGATTATGGGTCTCCGAGAATCAGAGATCTGTAATCCACTTTCATTGATCAATTTCTTGGATAATCGCGAAAGAACAATTTTGAATACAATTCGGGATGCGGAAGAGCGTCACAAAGAAGCTACTAAAAAACTTCAGAAGGCTCGTATTCGCCTGCAGCAAGCAAAAGTTAAAGCGGATGAGATTCGAATCAATGGACTTACGCAGATGGACAGGGAGCAGCGGGATCTCGTTGATGCAGCCGACGAAGATTTAAAAGGATTGGAAGATAGTAAGAATTATGCGATTCGTTTCGAGAAGCAACGCGCTATCGAGCAGGTTCGACAGCAAGTTTCTCGACTAGCGTCCGAGAGGGCTCTAGAAAGTCTAAATAGTCGCCTGGATAATCAACTGCATCTGCGAATGATTGATTATCACATCGGCTTGTTCAGATCCATGAAAAACAAATCCAATTAGTTCCAATTTCACTACCATCTCATTGTAAAACGGGTTCTATTTCTACTTCTCCCCCTTCCAGTAATATTTCTTCGGCAAACATGGTTATAAACATTCGACCCGACGAAATTAGCAGCATTATTCGCAAGCAAATTGAAGGGTATGTCCCAGAAGTAGAAGTTGTTAACATTGGTACCGTACCTTAAGTCGGAGATGGGATTGCCCGTATTCATGGACTCAACAAAGTAATGGCTGGCGAATCGGTGGAATCTGAAGATGGTACAGTAGGGATCGCTCCGAATCCGGAATCTGATAATGTTGGGGCTGTACCGACGGGCGATGGTTTGACCATACAAGAGGGAAGTTCCGTAAGAGCGACAGGAAAGATTGCCCAAATACCAGTCAGTGACTCGTTTTTGGGTCGTGTTGTAAATGCCTTGGCCCAACCTATCGATGGGAAAGGTCAAATCCCAGCCTCTGAGTTTAGATCGATCGAATCCCCCGCTCCAGGGATTATTTCGAGACGTTCCGTATACGAACCTTTACAAACAGGTCTTACTGCTATTGACTCCACGATTCCTATAGGTCGCGGTCAACGAGAGTTAACTATTGGCGATAGACAGACTGGTAAAACAGCAGTAGCTACAGATACAATTTTGAATCAGAAAGGTCAAAATGTTATATGTGTCTACGTAGCCATTGGTCAAAAAGCTTCTTCTGTGGCTCAGGTAGTGGATACCTTTCAAGATCGCGGCGCCATGGAATATACGATCGTGGTATCGGAGACCGCGAATTCTCCAGCCACTCTGCAATATCTTGCTCCTTATACGGGAGCGGCTTTAGCCGAATACTTCATGTATCGCAAGCAGCATACCCCGATTATTTACGACGATCTTTCCAAACAAGCCCAAGCTTACCGACAAATGTCTTTGCCATTAAGGAGACCACCTGGGCGAGAAGCATATCCGGGAGATGTTTTTCATCCACACTCTCGTCTCTTAGAGAGAGCAGCTAAGTTAAGTCTCCAGTTAGGGGAAGGTAGCATGACGGCTTCACCTATCGTCGAGACGCAAGCGGGGGATGTCTCAGCTTACATCCCCACCAATGTTATTTCTATCACCGATGGCTAAATATTTCCATCAGCAGATCTATTTAACGCTGGGATTCGACCAGCGATAAATGTGGGGATTTCTGTATCCAGAGTGGGCTCCGCAGCTCAAATAAAAGCTATGAAACAGGTGGCTGGCAAATTGAAATCGGAATTAGCACAATTCGCAGAACTGGAGGCTTCCGCACAATTCGCTTCCGACCTTGATAAGACCACTCAGAATCAGCTAGCTAGGGGCCAGCGATTGCGTGAGCTGCTTAAACAGTCTCAGTCAGCCCCATTATCGGTAGAGGAACAGGTGGCCACCACTTACACCGGAGTCAACGGATATTTGGATGTACCAGAAGTTGAACAAGTCAAGCGATTCTTGGTTCAGCTGCGCGAATACGTAATAACCAATAAACCTCAATTTGGTGAAATTACTCGTTCTACAAAAGTGTCTACAGAACAAGCGGAAACACTTTCGAAGGAGGCAATTAAGGAGTCAACAGAAATTTTTCTGTTGCAAGAGAAATAAGTCATGAGGTTGCAGATTGCACCCGGGGAGGGGAATGATCCCCAAGCATTATCCGACCACTTCCACTTCATCTACGCCGACATAATCAACTCAGACAAGGAATTACGCCCAATAGGATTTGAACCTATACCTAAGGTTTAGAAGACCTCTGTCCTATCCATTAGACGATGGACGTCTGTTCCTTCTTCTTCTCGGTTGGTGACGAATATGCCGACGGATTAGCTCCCAAATCGTGAACAAACGATAGCTTCAGTTTGTTCACGACGCAACCCATGGGTGGGGGGGGTTAATTCGACTAGGGCTCCGGGATTCTCAGCGTCACCAGCGGGTAGCGGGAATCGAACCCGCATCAGTAGCTTGGAAGGCTAAAGGTTATAGTCGACGACAACAAAAGGTTATGACGTCGCTAATCCAGAACCGAACGTGGTAGTTTCCGCCCATTCGGCTCCTTTATGGGGAGGAAGCATAAGTAGTACGAAACTGGGATAGAAGTCGTCTACATACACCAACCTAGTTAGACAAAACAACCAGAAGACGAGCGGGTTGTCTCTTTCGCCTCAAGGGAGCACATATCGAAATGACTTCTGCGAGGATCGAGGCTTCCTCCATATTGGAATATCTGGGGGCTTTTTTTTCCCCTCCTTTTACACCACCGTCCGGATAGTAGGGAACCGCCCCACTCGGAGTAGGTGGTATCCATAAAATCTATGTCAGTCTTGCTTACGTTTTGGTCGTACAGCATGGATATACTTCCTAGATGATCCCTTGAAAAAAAAAAATTAGTTTTATCAATTACTTTTTTTCCTTTATTTACTTCGTTCTCTATTTCCACTCCCAAAAATCCTTAGGTAAATATTTTTCACCGAGTCTCGGAAGCAATTGTTATCGCTTAATCAAAAAAATGCATGATAATCCTGATAAACCAAGATCAATCTATTTATAACTTTCAAGCTTGAATTTTTTTCCAAGGTTCAGTGACGATGAAACAAATATTTTAGATTTCTACCCATAGATTCTTATCTTCTTTTTTCATTCTCTCTATATTGCGAAATCATCCCAAGTTTTTTGCATACCAAAATAATTCTGCTTCGTCACTAACCGGTACGACTTCCGAGGTACAAGAGTAACAGAAATGGCGCATTCTTCTCCCATACCACCATCAATAACTGGTAAGGAGAAATAGATGTACTTCTGTAAAAGTAAAGCTTTTTGATTTAGTTGAGATTCAGTTTGAAAGATCCTTTAACTATTGAAATCAATATGAAACGAATCACACTTTTACCACTAAACTATACCCGCGACGGTGCAATTCTATTATACGAGCTACATGTACATTGGTGGGGCGTTCCAAACGTACTTACATCTGGTTGTAGGAGGAGCTCCCCCCCCTACCCCACCCATTCCTCGTTTCCGTACATATGTATATATCTATATAGAAAATAGGTATTCATTTAATGGGTGCGCTGCCCACGTCACAGATTACCCCTTCGAGCTGCCAGTAGTGCAATTACTAAAGGTCCTGATGCAACTACCAATGCCAAGATAGCAAGTTGCGCAATTATTTCTAGATTCATTATCCCTCCTCTTATCGTTTTTCAGAAATCTATCTTGATATCAAGAAATTTTATAAAAAATTAGACAAATATATCTATTTAATCTTTTTTCTCACTTACGCGAAAAGATGGGGAGGTGGTAGAAACCGGTGGCATCAAATTCATAAAGTGAAATTAATTCGCTCCGCTTCCATAACAAGCATCTCAACTGCGAAATTCGCCATTGCACCGCATCGGCAATCAATTTGGTTTAGTTAGCAGAGGCTAATTCGCCAGTTTCGTCTAGGCCAAGAAGTATCGAATCCATTTTGGGCAAAATTTTCGCTCCGTACCCAATAAATTTGTTTGCGAATCTATTTGTCTTATGTTACATCGTAGAAGGAGGGGGGGGGCCGGCAAGAGACGGAAGAGAGGAATTTCTACCCAGGATTGATCTGGAATTTGACTCCATCAAATTAGGTAATACGCACGCGGGCAAGGCCACCCCTTCCGTGAACTGTACCGTAGATGTAGATTGTAGGTATAGACTTACATTCTAACTTCGTGTTAGAATTTGGGGAAAAAACATCCCTAGTTGCTCGGAGAGATGGCCGAGGGGTCTAAAGCGTCGGATTGCTAATCCGTTGTACAAGTCATATGTACCGAGGGTTCGAATCCCTCTCTCTCCCTTGTTAGTAAATTAGTTAAACTGGTGGATTGGGAAACTTATCTCAACAAGGTAACTGAGACATTGATTTTTATCTAATCCCTACGGCCAGGGTTTCGTCCGGGATCGTTTGACAAAAATCCGAAAACAAAGAGAGAGACGAAAAAGATCACTACTGCATAGACAAATAGTTTGAGGGTAAGCGTGATAACATCTCCATGTTTTTTAGAACTAGGGATAAAATGAGACAGAACAACTTTGTCTTGTTTCGAACATCTATTTATCTCTATCATTTATATTTGTTTGGACATACGGATGTGACTTCTTCCCCCAATTTAATTTGGAGAAAGAACCCGGCTTTCACGAAACGTTATTTCACCAAATGGATTATATTTATCCCATTCAGTATTCCGTTTTCTTCTTAATTACTTCAATAGGTGGAAGGAGAAGTTGCATAAATATTCAATTCACTAAAAAATTTATTTCTGTCAATCTCGAGTAAGCCGCGGGCATCCAATCCCATTTTTCGATGTAGAAGTGAATGCGTCGGTACCGATATATCTAACCGCGGATGCCACGTAAGAGGTTTGCGATTTACCAAAATTAGTTCTTTCCTTGAGTTGCAGCGATCCCCCCCCCCCACCATTTTTCCCTTCCCAACCTCAACTGTTTGGCAGCTTCCCTTTTTTACGTCGCCCCGTAAGGAGCGGGGCATTCTAGAATTGAGCAACCCCTAGTACTTAATTATCGAAAACTAACTGCGGCTTGCCAAACGAAGGCCAGGAGGAGGAAGAGCACCGGTATTACCGGCATCACATCCACAATTGGATCGAAGATTGCATAAGCTTCGGGTAATTTGGCAAAAGAAGCGTCGCTGAGGTGGATAGAATTTTCCAGATAGATGTCATACGAAGCTATCATCTTTATTCTCCGGTGATGTAGCAAGTAATTTCCCCCCGACATGGTTACGTATCACCTCGCAATTGGTTGACCCGTCAGGCATATTTTATTATATGTTCCCCCATTCAAATAATTTGGATTCACCGAATCAAAATCTTACCGGACCAAAATGATATCTGACTGGGTTTCTACTTGAGTATTCCTTCTCAGTTAGTTCTCCGAAGTACTAGTAGTTCCAAACTACTCCAATCTCTTCTCGTTGCCGCTCCCCCCTAACCGAGCGAATAACTAAAAAAACCGGTTGACAGGAAACTCGAAGTGTGGGATAGTCATCATACCGATCGTTTGTGGGGCGTGGCCAAGCGGTAAGGCAGCGGGTTTTGGTCCCGTCACTCGGAGGTTCGAATCCTTCCGTCCCAGATTTTTTTTCCTAAAGAAAAAAATCTCCCGCATCCTCATATATTAGAAATTAGAGAAGTCATAAATCTCACTTATTTCTAGCTTCGATTCTATATCTACCCCCTCCCTCAACATACTCGATACGATAGTTCTTCCCGGTGGATCTTCCAGTTTATATTATGATGATAAGCCGCATATAGCAATAGATCCCTTTGTGATGCGAAGTAACAAAATGACACCGAAATCAAATTATGAAATTAGCTTATTGGATGTATGCTGGACCCGCCCACATAGGTACTTCACGGGTAGCCAGTTCTTTCAGGAACGTACATGCTACAATGCATGCCCCTTTGGGAGATGACTATTTCAACGTGATGCGTTCCACGTCGGAGAGGGAGAGGGATTTTACCCCAGTAACTGCTAGTGTAGCGGACCGCCACGTACTGGCACGTGGGTCTCAAGAAAAGGTTATAAATAACATAAGTCGAAAAGATGAGGAATAACACCCCGACTTAATCGTTTCAACACCTACGTGTACCTCCAGTATTTTACAGGAGGATCTACAAAATTTTGTGGATCGAGCTTCTTTGTCTTCCGAGTCCGATGTAATTCCCGCGGATGTTAATTACCACCGAGTAAACGAGCTTCAAGCGGCGGATAGAACCTTGGAACAAATAACTCGATTTCATTTGGATAGGGCTCGTAGACAAAGTACCTCGGATCGATCCGTGACAAACAGACCTTCAGCAAATATTATAGGAATTTTTACCTCAGGCTTCCATAATCAACATGACTGTCGCGAATTGAAACGTCTACCTGGAGAATCGGGAATTGCAGTCAATCAAGTAATCCCAGAGGGAGGGTCTCTCAGATATTTGAAGGATTTGCCAAGAGCTTGGTTTAATACAGTTCCTTACCGCGAAGTAGGTTTGATGACAGCAACTTTTTCGGAAAAAGAGTATGGAATGCCTTACATATCTATAACTCCCATGGGAATTTCAAACACAGCCGACTCCATTACACAGATCGGAAAGCTTGTGAATGTGTGGGCTTCCGCACTGTCAGAAAAAAGACTTAACTACAAGTTATATATTGACAATCAAACTAAATTTGTTTCTCAAGCAGCTTGGTTTTCAAGGTCTATTGATTGTCAAAACTTGGCTGGAAAAGAAGCAGCAATTTTTGGTGACGCAACTCATGCAGCCTCAATTACTAAAATACTCGTTAAAGAAATGGGAATTCGTGTCAGTTGCTCAGGCACGTATTGCAAGCATGATGCGGAACGGTTTAATGAGCAAGTTCGGGGTTTATGTGATGAAGTAATAGTTACGGAAGACCATACCGAGGTTGGAGATACGATAGCTCGTATTGAACCCTCCGCCATATTTGGAACTCAAATGGAGCGTCATATTGGCAAACGTATTGACACTCCGTGCGGGGTCACTTCTTCACCAGTTCATATTCAGAATTTTCCTCTGGGATATCGACCATTTTTAGGTTACGAAGGAACCAATCAAATAGCCGATCTAATCTATAATTCGTTTAATCTGGGTATGGAAGATCATTCACTGGATGTTTTCGGGGGGCATGATACCAAAGAGGTAAGCACCAAGTCCCTATCAACAGATAGAAGAGATATTAATTGGACTCCCGAAGCTGAGTCGGAACCAAGTAGAATTCCTGGTTTCGTAAGGGGGAGAACCAAGAAAAACACCGAAGTCTTCGCGAAGCGAAACAATATTCCGGAAATTACAATTGACGTGACGTATGCGGCTAAAGAAAAATCAAGCTCTTAATTCGATAAGCTGTACAGGTAATCATTCGGCATAAGTTCTAGTCTATTTAACTTAATTTTGGGAATGCGTCGGAAAGTTCGTACCGGAAATATCAATCGAAGGTTTTGGAGCAGTAAGTATTTAGCAAAAAACTAATTCTCGGTTTTTAGATATTACGGTAAAACCCCGCTTGAAGCGACATGGTAAGAAGCGACGTGTGACTCGAACATCGAGATCGTATTCGTGGAGTCTAGTATCCGCCGGTTCTACTCAGGGGGTAGGACGTTTCTGCTTCGACATTCGTTAAAACCCATTACCCAATGAAACTTGAAGAATATCTATCTATTTGAATCTATTTCTATTTTCAGAGAGAAGTTCTATCTATGGTTACTTCCACGAAATAGCGCGGCGAAGCCTCATCAGTCCGTTACCTTGTCTTACCGGGGACTGAAAACTGAATTTCAGTGGGGTTGGCTTAGTATTACCGGGCTCAGACGACCCAACTGCCTTACTTCGATTGAGTCTCATTTTGTCTACAATCAGATGTAGAAAAAAACTTACTCGGCAAATTTTTTTCTAGGGGTCGATGAGGATGGGTTCTGCCGCTACCGACTCTCAACTTGGAAAACCCTCGGGGTTAGGCCTAAACCTAAGGATTGTCAAAATCGATCTGCGAACGAGGGGATTTTCGATATCCAGTTGAACTTATTAGTAGGTAAATGAAGAGGGAAGAGGCGGGGGGGGGGGGTAAGCGTGTCCCCCCATTCACCTCCCCGTCTCCCTATTCATCTTGTGGTAATATTTTCCCCAAAGGGATAATTCGTGAGGAGATAACTCAATAAATGGGAGAATGACACATATGAGTTAGAAGTATTTTTCTACAATTGGATAGAACAGTTACCTATTCAATCGAAGTTGTGCTCTAAGCTGTACGAATTCAACGTTTCACATACGGCTTTGCGGGGGGGGGGTTTCACCCCGCGTGCACCCACCTATCCCGATAGGTTACTTACCGAATAATTGCAATCGACACCCAATCTCGGCGGGAAGGGGAAGCTATTAGGGAGGTTGGTTTTTACAACCCCCGCAAAGAGCAAACCCAGTTGGATCTTTCCGCTATTACTGCTCTCCTCAAAGAGGGAGCGCAATCAACAGAAACTGTTCGTGATATTTCGAAACGGGCGAAGGTGCCTGAACAAGTCGGAATCAACCTCTAGTCAAAAATCAAATTTTAGGAGAATCTAATGGGCCCAGCTTACAGCTCCTTTCAGGTGCTTTTGTATTACCCCTCTCTTCTACTTATACTCCACATCTATGCCGTATTTGGCATTCCCTCAAGAAGTAGAATATTTCGGAGAGACTACTGGTTTTCCATCAAAACCTCCTTCGAAAGAAGTGATATCGGACATATCTTCACGGATGTGATGAAAAATTGGAAGAGGAAGGGAAGACGCAGGTAGTTCAAGCCAATGACATGATTACTACCGGGACAAATTTTTATATCCGACCCAGTGTTGGGTTAGGGGTTGACCGCCGATTTCACGCCACAAATTTGATCCAACTCCCCACGATTCTTCCCAAAAGATGATTGCAGCTCGGTACTTTATCGAGGATCAAGTCGGGAAATGTTTTACTTGGGTCGATGCTTCCTCGACAAAACCCAAATTAGTAAGTATTTGCTACATTAGCAAGTATTTACTAATTCGGGTTTCACGTTGTCCGATGAAACAGGTGATTCAGCTCTTTCGACCACGGTGGTTAAACATTCACAGCTTTTTCTTCTCATTTTATTCATACAATGATAATATAATTACTAATACATTGATTCCTTCGAATAAAATTCATTATGAAAAGTAATGCCTGGGAGTTACTGTGACGAAGACAACTTCTGGATCCCTTCCTAAATTTGATGTATTACAGAAAAGCGAAGGGCTTAGCGCTAATCGAGATTGTTTCCCATATCTACTTCTCCTCCTACTCAGAGATAATTTCTATTCAGTCGCTTGTAGGCGTTGTTTAGATAGACGAGACATCGGTTTGGTATTCGGGGCGTGTAGTGCAGCAGCAACAAAGCGTTCAATTGATAGTGTGCGTCACCAAGATTATTCAGAGATTTTTTATTCAGAATTTGTTTGAAAATGAAGCAGTCGACTTGACATAGATTTATATCTCCATGTACTTCTACAAACAATATGTCTAGTTTTGGGGATACCTCTTTCGTGTCGGTTAGCTGCTGAAACAAATAACAACTCGAAAATTTCACAGTCTATCCATTCAATATTTTTATTTCTGGAAGATAGATTACCAAAATCTAGCCACGTTTTAGAGATAGAGATGTCACAGAATCTTCATCTAGAAACTCCGGTTCGCTTGTTTCGCCGACGAATTAGGGATGTGACATTTCCACATATATTAAGGGTAGTTTTTCACACGTACAAAACTTTGTGTGGAAAATCTATTCAGATTCGGTCTTGGAAACAAAGAGAACCCAGAAGTATTGACACGCTACTCCGAAATTTTTACACTTACGAAATCGATTTGATATTGCTAGTTTTATGGAAACGAATGCATGAATCAAACCCGAGATATTTCGTATCTCCCGATCGGAATAACATGACCAGAAAGAAGATACGTGTTTCTGAATATAATTCTCGATCAGACGCGATAAGCGGCGACCGCTGTATCACTCGAAGTTTGTGCATCCACCTTGGAAGATGTAGAAACAAAAATCTCATAGCTTTTCGTGGAACTCAATATTTCGCAAAAAAATGGATTTATTACCTCTCGATATTTCTCAGATCTCATTTTCATTATTCAATTGAATTTACCCAAATACGTATCAATTTGTTACCCGCCAGCTGCGTCTTATTCTTGGGTTACATCTCAGCTATTCAGCCAGTCTCGGGAAACGTCCAGGTCGAAACCACAATGGATTCTTACGGCAGTCTTTTGGGTGGAGAGGGAATTCATCCCAGGATTCCAATTTCGCTACTAGTTAAACTCTTGGAAAAAGAGAAGTTCTGCGATAGTACTGGACATCCAGTTAGTAAATTAGCCCGGACTGTATTAACAGATGATGAGATTTTGAACAGGTTTGTAAAAATTTGGAATACTTTTTCCTTGTACCACAGCGCCTCAATAAATCGAGATGGATTGCGTAGATCGAGATATATATCACGACTACCATGCGATAGTACGTTGGCGGGTAAACATAGAAGCACAATACGTCTCTCGCGACGCAGGTTTGACCTAGAACTACCAAAGATGGTCCCTACGTCTAACAAGCTCAACTCCTCCAAAACGGATCAAAGAATTTGGCATTTAAGCCTAATTCCATCTGTTTCGCCAACATTTATTGCATCAAAAATACAAGTCTAATAAATTTGTTCGAAGTTTGCTTTTTCCTCCTTTCAATTCAATTTAATAAAAATCGCTATCAAATTGATTTGATGAGGAAAAAATAGGAATACCCCGCCATTTCGATTTATACAGTCACATAGATACGAAAGTACTTCACTTGCTAATTTCGTTTCGAAATCGGTGTGGCAGAAAGTTACCCACTCCCAAATATTATCCCGATTCCTATTACGAATTACACCAATTCCTTCTTCTCAGATTTCTTTCTTCTACTGGGTAATCTGCCAATTTTGCCGGAACGTATTTTGATTATCGGTTTAGTTACAGTTATTGTGGTCGATTTATCAAATAGGGGGAGAAATACAATTTCGCTTCACAGAATTTCACTAATATCTATGTCAATTAGCGTGGTTGTTTCACTATGCCAATGGGGGATCCACTCCGTTCCCATCGCTTTCGAAAATTATCGGATCAGCAATTTTAGCTATATATTTAGATTTTTTCTGTTGATTTGTTCGCTATTATCTGTTCTGTTGCCAGTTGATTACATACGATGTTCAAAAACGGCTTCGGCAGAATTTTCGTTCCTTGCATTAACTGCAGGTTCGGGTGGGATGGTTCTATGTTGGGCAAATGATTTGGTCACCCTCTATGTGGCGTTGGAATTCTCAAGTCTATCTCCTTGCTTCTCGTCTGGACATACCAAAAAGGATATAAGATCGAATGAAGCAACTACGAAATTTTTACTGATGGGCGGAGCAAGTTCGTCTTTTCTGCTATATGGTTTCTCTTTGTTGTATGGAATTTCCGGCGGACAGCTACAGCTTGATAAAACAGCCGATGGACTCCCGTTAAGTCAGTATCTCACTGTAATTTGTACCTCTATTGCGTCTATCACAGCTGGGACGGCGTCCAAACCCTCTCTCGTCCCGTTCCATCAATGGACTCCTGATGTATACGAAGGAGTGTGATTCGTTTGAAAAACAATTTAGTCATTGCTAGTGATTCAACGACATCGCAATTGTTTCTCGCAGTGTCCTGCGAGCGCGCGGGAATACAAGAAATTCCCTGCATTGGTAGTTGCATCAACAAATTGCTCTTGCCGTACCTAAATTTTCAGCGATTGTTTGACCAGTAACGTACGAGTAAAACAGAGACAAGTCGCGAGATTTAGTAGATCCCTTCTTTATTTCATATCTACTCATCTACATTTTCCCACTTTCATTTCCACGCAAATTTCCCACGAATTTTCTTTCTATTACGGGTAGATTCCGACGAAATCGGCAGTTCGTACAGATTTAGCATTTAGCTAGTGATCCAGTTCATTTGTGTGTACCTCTTCCTCCTTGTTTTCACCTGTTGATGGAAAATTGATGGGCTCGATCCTTCGGAAGCTACTGATAAACTCCTTCAACTTGAGAAATCACCCCAAAATAGAGTTGATGCAGCGAAGCTGTACGTCCGCTCCGCTAGGAA